GATTTCTATAGAAAGGCAAGCAGTCAAAGTAATAGACAAGTACCCATGATAGGATAGGTCTAACGTCTAACACCAAGCCCAAGCATACAAGAGAGAGCAAGGCAAGTGCATAGCTTGCTAATTGAATCTCCTTTTTCGGGTATTCAATGCTTGGACTGGTGCATGGAAAAAAGCAGTAACAGCCAGTACCTGTCCTAGATTAGTGGACATCTTGCTTCTGACATGCCTGTCCATCTTCATTCTATATGATGTGATGTTGCTAGTTCAATCTGCTAGTTAGACTAGTCAGAGAAGCTGCGGTGAATCAATCAGTCTTAGCTAAGGAAAGCTTTTTTTTATTCTAATTGGACACCCATTGGAAAGTGGATGAAAGAGACCTGGAATAAGCAACCGTACAGCTAGCATTGACCTAGACTGTCCGGGCGGATCCAGTACCGGCATTATGAGGCAGTTTCTCTGTGCAGAGGGGCTCCTTGTTCGATGCGAGATAGATTGAGATAGAGATGTGTGTTGAGTCAAAAGAGTAACCGGAATACCAGATCAAACACAGCTGACATGGGAGAGAGTGCTGCTTTGGCTGTCTCCCAATCATGCTGGTACTTTGACTGCTAGGATAGGAGCTAAATAAGGAAAGCTCTCTGCACAGTCACTCGTGCACCTGCCTTGATGGAAGTCCCTAACTGCATACTGGCATATCCTAAATAGAATCTATTGCCTATCTCACAGCTAGAAGAGAGTAGAGTTTCTTCATTTTCTCTTATATAAGATCTCGATTGGTTATATAAGAGAATAGATGCTAGAGCTAGTTTTCTAGAATAGAGAACATAGAAGGAAACTTCTCTCAAGGGAGTCGAACTAAGGCATTCTCTCATTCATGTTGAAAAGCGCTTTCAACCTTGATATCGGAAGACCTGGAAAGGTGAACTCCACTCCCATTTGAATGAGACAAAGACACGTTTTGAATACCATTGATGACCATTGGAGCTATTGAAGGTGATTGGGGCGAGAGACCCTCGGGAGAGGATTGATAGTCTATTTCACTCGACCATCGAACCATAGTACGATGCGATGCTTGCGAGTCAATTGCACTACCGGTTCTTCCCTGCCAAGAGGATCTGACCAACTTGAACTAGAACTGGGACTGTCGCTAAATCCGTCCCGGTCCAAGACTATACTCCTGGGCACAGGCTTTCCTTTCGAGACAGAAAAAGAAAGGGGATGTACGCAATCCAATAAGTTAGGGCACAGGGCTGGCTTGCAACTGGATGACGAGGATCACTGTCTGCACTTAAGAAACCGTGGACAGACTACCATCGAACTGGACTTCCACTGGCTAGTCTGGCGAATGAGAGAAAGCTACCGGTCTCGGCAGTCATAGCTTCTGCGGTATCGGACTCTGATCTCGTCTTTCCCCATCTCCTCCGGCAGAAAGGGCTCCAACAAGGGTTTCCAAATAGCGCACGCGGGATCCACTGTAATAGTTAGCGAAGGACTCTTATGCGCGAAAGCATTTTTGTCTCAGTCTAAGTAAGGAAGGGAGGTTCTACAGTGCTAAAGTGATAATTGAGACAGGGAGAAGAATGTTGGAACAGAAGAGCTACAGACAAGAAGAACTACCGATGTTCAGTGTACCGATCAGGAACTAAGACAGACGAGCTTCCCTCACCGAACTCACTAAGCGAGGGCCTTGTTCAAGTCTTCCAATACGGAGTGCGGAAGGTTCAAAGTAGGAATCTATATCCGCCCGATCCGATCCATAAGGCTTCTTCCGTACAGAGAAGTGTTTCGGAGTGGAGAGATGTACGGAATGAGTGGTTCACGCACACTAGATGGCTTAACTGAGAGACCCTCTTCACATCACACACATATATAAGGGCTAGTGCTTGCCGAGCTGTCTAAGATGACTAAGATAAGCAACTATGACTACGAGTGGGTACTAATCGAATCCATTTGACTAGTTCCCTGAAGCTTCACATCAAGCTATGAAAGAAAGCTTGGGCGAAAGGAAAAAGCTCTCAGAAAGAAAGAGGTTAACTCATCGCCCTATCCATTTGCTTATACTACATTATGATGAAAAACTCTTTGTTCATTTTATCACAAATAAGGAACACTGGGAATTTTCGTTCCGGGATCCTTGATCAGGCCCAGATCAGAGGAAGACAAAGAGTCCGGGTCAGTCAGAAAAGAGGAGACCACTCAATTCACCGACTGGTGACGGAGCCTTCACCATTTGATCGGATCGGTCTTAGACTATTGGATTGGAGTTGAGCCCAATTCTTCGCCTTTGAAGGTAGGTTCACGCCCATGAATGGTCTAAGAGGTTCAATAAAAAAAAAAAAGCCTACGAAAGAGCGAGGACTATAACTCAAACTAAGGGGAGGGGCTCTCGTCTTATACGATCTTGGAGAGAGGTCTTTGTCTCAGCACTCAAAGTACAAGAAAGAGGCCTGCTCCACAAGCAAAAAAGCACGGAAATGAAAAGAGAAAGTCTCCTTCATGACTCTAGATAGCCTTCAACTTCCTTTAAGCCTAGTGAAATCAATCCCACCTGTCCCTTAGTTCAGCGCAAGAGAATGGATAAAAGAAGAAATTTGAAATCCCATATCGACATCGGAATCAACAGTCAAGGAATCCAATCAGTCCCACTCGGATAGGATAAGAACCTGCCCTCCACTATCAAATCTTACTGTGAGAGTTTCCGGTGTGATCCAATCAATGGCAGAGAATCTAACTCAACTCTCTTCCTTTCCGTCTTTAAACCCACCGCCCTATACTGCGAAATGAGTTTGTTTCATAATAAGTTGCAAAAGAACTAGAATGAACACCATCTGGAGCTATGTCTGAAAGAAAGTAGATTAATGTAGGTACGCTTAGCGCTTGGTAGGTCAGGAGCAGAGGTTGTAGTATAGTTGTTCCAAATCCAACTTCTGAAGCACAGGGGATATCCAGTTCACTTTTCATAGGTTTTCCTAATCAAAAAGCCCTGTTATAGCAAACTAACAACTATAGTTTCTAATGAAAGGAAATGGGCTAGCCAAACCCGACAATAAGAGGCGAGAATGATTACGCGATTGCTGTTCAAAGAAGACAGGATTTAAACCTTCCCTCAAGTAGACAGGCAAGTCTGACGTGCTAGCTCAATGTTGTTCATTCTTTGCTAAAGCAATAGGGCTTTTTCACTACTTTTGCCAGTCAATGGGTGGAACATTAGGTTCCCTTTCTCGTTTTCTAGTTAGGAAAGAGCTTCCTCAGCGATCTCCCTCATTGCAGGAGGAAGGAACCGGAGCAACCGCTGGAAGGAAGCCTAATGGTATAATTTCACAGACCATGCTTGGGACGCTTCCTCCTTAGTTAGTGCTTTTGAAGTATCCATTTGAATATCTTTTTCAGTGCCCGCTTTCCACAAAGCATTGCCCTTCGTAGCTGCATTAGGAGACATTAGATAGACTCGGGTGATACACTAAAAGAGTCGGCTAGGTAGTATACAATGAAGATTCCCCGCCTGATATCTAGGAAAGCTCCTTTCTGCTGTGCTTGCCACTACTGCCTAATAGGGCGTTAAGCAGTAAAATAAGTAGGCTTTTTTTTCGATTGAAGCTCTCCTCGAACCATTTCTGATGATTGAGCCTATCCCATCGCGGGGAAGGGGGAAGAAGGACCCATTTTCTTCTAAAAGAGCCTATTCGGGGCATTCATATGTTCACCCTCTTATTCTACTTGTGAAATTCCTCCCTTCAAATCAAAGAGCAGTGGATTCTATCACCGGGGATTCCGGGCATCCTAACTATGAAACAGTTCCTTCTTTCAAAGACCCTACTGGACATTATTGACTTGCAAAGACCGGTTCTGCTCGGGGGTATATCTTTGCATAGAAAAAAGAAGTCTTGGCTAAGCCTTAGGCTAGTGAGTCCAAAGAGGCAGAGTCAAAGCAAGGAGTTAGCAAACTGGCATACTTCACTAAATCAGTCTAAGCCGGAAAGCCGTCAAGCAGGCAAAGTCTAGCTGCCTATTCGATTCCGAAAGTCCTGCTAAGATTAGCAGCGCTTACTCGAGCAGCGGTTACGCAAAGAGCGGATATTGCAAAGAGGTGGTAATGCTAATTAAATCAATTCCATAAGGAAACAGCCATACATACCTTATCTCTTTCTCAACCTGCTAGCTCTCGAAGGGGGGAGTAAGCGAGGGATTCTGTGTTGAAGGAAAAAGCCCTGCTCTCTTTGCCTTTTTTTTTTTAGAGGGAAAGTTTTAGTTCTTCCCAGACGGGGATTCCCGGATGGCGAGAATGGGCTCTTTTTGGCGCTGAGGCAGAGACGGTTGATTTTCCTTCTTTCTGCATCTTTGGCGGTCCGAGGGCAGGAATCGTTCAATGCTCTCTAGCCGGTAGTAGGGAAAGCTGCCTTCTTGATGTAGTTGCTTTTGAATCGAGATTGGCATTGCCTGGGTCTTCTTTGAGCTAAGAGTCATTACTCTATTATGATTGATTGCTAGCAGTAATCGAATCGAAAGGAATAGAAAGAGGAGATCCCATGCAGTTAACTCGAAAGGAAATGGAAATGAGTGACTCTGGGGTGAACCAATTGCTTCAAGAGAGGATTTGCTTCGCTTTCTTTCTAAAAGATGGTATTCCTTGCGCTTTCCTCTTTTAGATTAGAAAGATAGCCCTTACTTTACTGAAAACTGATTAAGGAAGTCTTGACTGATTCATCTAGAAAACATGGTCCAACTTGCATGTGTTAAGCATATAGCTCTTCTGAAAGATTCGCTGGTAATGGAAAGAAGGCAGGCAGTCGGTAGGTGTGTGGAATTGGTTGAGGCGAGAAATGATCGGATACAACTGCGAAACTATTACATCAGCATAAATGGAATGATGCGATGGTCTCCATGTGTGCGAGTCAAAACATAATAGGTGATGGAAAATCCACATAACACTTAAAGGGCATTCAAAGGATGAAGCTCCTTATAGTAGCATAGTAGCATGGACTTCTTTGAGTAGACGGTTGAGATAAATCCCGAAAAATCCATCAATAAATGACGAACCCCATGTTGAAGTTTCCCATCGTGTGGCGCGGGGAGGAGCAGAGTCATCAATAGGTAAAGAAGGACAGACAGACAGGCTCAAAGACCGGAATAAGGACATCCACTCGCCCTAAACAAATGAATAAGGTTGGAGAGGGCTTTCGCTCTCGACCGCGGGCCTCCCCTGGAATTCGTTGGTTTGTTCGCCCGGGCGGTGAACCATCGATCAAAACAAGGCAAGTCGTTCAGTTCATGATTAGGATTACCCGACCGGACACGGATTGGAGTCATAACGACGAAAGGGAGGCGAAAGAAGATCATGAAGATTGTTGCATATGAATAGAATCGCACTTGGGAAAGGGAAGTGAATCCCTTGAAGTTCATCCATCCGGCATTGGATGCGTCCGTACCGAAGACGAATTTCCTGGCAAAACGTCTTTGACTACATAGGGTCCGACAAAATGGGGCTTGAACTTGACTCCTGTGTATTCTCATCCCATCTATTAAGCACTTCAGGTCAACGGTACCGCATACCGCCGCTCCCTCTTCTTAGCAGCCCCGGTCTGAAAAGAACATTTATGCATCGGCCCGGGAAACCAAGTCTCGGGACAACTAGTTATTAGAAACCGGCAATGCTTCGTTGAGCAAGTTAGCGACCGGTGGTTCCCGAATACACAGGCCCAGGGAGTGCCCAGCTGAGAGGATCCTGTCTTTCACGGGTCATTCCTAGTACCCTTGGAAAGCGAAAGGATGCTCTATTCCCAGCTAAAAAGGTTTCATCACGAATCCCCGAAAACCTTTGTCAAGACAGGCACGAGAGCACCCTTTTTCGGGATATTCCACTGACGTAGGTAAGCTCCCCATCTTATCCGGCAGCTCCGGTACTTAGACAAATTAAACTATTTCCAGAAAGACCATTTCGATCGATTCAAAGAACTGCGCCTGCTGGGATTCCTGCGAAACCCCGACTTTCGGTACACTGAATGCGTTCCCTTTTTCAGTCTTTACCAGTCCCTGAAACGAAAAGCTAGAAAAAGGATCTTGGGGGGGAACCCTCTAACCCGCTTTCCCCCTCCCCCCTTTTGCTGGGGCGGGCCTCGCCTTTGTGTGAAGGCTACATTCGATTTGGAATCGAGAAAAGGCTAAAGCCCTAATTTCACTATATCAAGAATCAAATTGAAAAGATTTGGAACCCCAACTCCAAAGGAAGGGCATTTTCGGGGACTAGCCTGCTTTCACAATAATCGAATTCCTCCCGGGAACACACGAAACAAAGATATGAACTGGGTAAATAGAAATGGAAAAGAGATGTTTCCAATTCATCCAAATCAGAAGCTTTTTCTACATCCATATGATCTACTAAAGTGGATCGGTATTGGCCAACTAATGAAAGCAGATCGTGGTCCATGGAGTCCCAAGAAGGTAAGAACTCCAACCTGTCCGATGCTTCTTCGGCCAAATACGATATACAAGTGGGACCTGCACTATGAGCAAGCTGTGCGAAAAACCGCTTCTTTTTTCCGGTTCCGCAACAACTTGGGCGAAATGAGGTTCTACCGGGAAACCATGGATTTTTTAGTTTTCGCCATTGGTTACTGGTCGAGCCACTGGAATGGAATGAGATAAGAATCTCTGGAGATCTTTCTTCTCCACTTACTCGTAACAGGCTTTCCCTCTGTAGAATACTTCTTCCAACTGGCATAATTGTCCCATTTATTCCTCGATCTTCAAACTGACTCCTCCTACTTCTCCTTCTCTCCTCCGCAGGCGTCCATTCAAAAAAACTAAAAAAAGAAAAAAAGCAGGGTTACGCATACCCAAGTACTCTTATTAGATAGCAAGTATCTCCCTTAGATAGGGAGAGTTTGGGCCATGCATTCGAAGATCTTGGGAAACTCCATTCAAAAAATGGAGTTCTCTTTGGTCCCTTACTACAACATCCCCACCTTGGTGGTCAAGTTCATCGCGCTTGGCGGTTAAAAAATCCACGAAGGCTTCTTCCGGATTGTAAGCAGCATTCTTTTCCAAGGCAGGATGCTGAGCAAGGATATTTCTAAAGATCGAATAGCTTTCATGTTTTTGCTCGCGTATCTGTAGATCTCGATTCTCAAAGTCGAGTAATCGATAATATTCCTTTTGAGAGGAACAATTCTCGAGTTCACCTTTAATGTCGGACCAATAGACTCCCTTTTCCTTATCAAGAAGAAAAAGGCTATTTTTACTTTCCAAAAAAGAAATTCGGTTGTGCATGGACGATTCGAACCCCCTATTGTGGGTAACTGGCCAAGGCTCCTGTATCACCCGCTCCTCGAAGGAAGTCTTCCCCGTCCACGAGGAAGAGTTGGACGAGCCCGAATCCCCCAAAGAGGCCATCATGACGGTCCCCACACCAAAAATAACAACAAAAGAGACAAGCTCACTGAAATAAAGACCTACTTGAAATAGAAAGTAAAGTCGCAGAGAAAAGGAAAAGAAAGATATGAAAAAAAGAATGGAAATATAAATGATAAAGACAAGGCGAAAGCCGTACTTTTCATTCAAATGAAAAGAATACCGATGAAAGAGTAAGATCACTAACAAAAGAAGTCCTCCAAAAAGGACGAGATGAATACCAGTGGGCATTATAGCCCTTCCTTCTGAACCTAGAAAACGTCCAAAAAGAAAGGCGGAAATTCGATTTAGAAAGGTTACTAGAGCAGCAAATAACATCTTTCTAGCCTGCATATTCGTGGAATTCAATCTCATTTAGAGAGCAGATTTCAGAATGGTTGAGAAATTCAAAGGAGAAATAGAAATATTTGATAGGATTCGATTCATTTTCATTCATAGGAAAAATGATTGACCCATCATCCGAAGAAACGGAAAAGACTACCCTCCAAGAAATTGTATAACTTGGAGAAAGTACTCACTTTCCATTCCCTGAGACAGAAGATCACAATAAAGATTGTTTAGAAAGCTTACTCTTTCTTCTCGATAAAGGGGACGTAAACTGAATTCAATATCAAAGAGACGCTCGATTACCTCTTGGAGATTGACTCCTGTTGGTAAGCTCACATCTACAGTAGTATCGCGATATACTCGAAACAGAATTACTAGTTCCTCGATTATCTTTTCTTTAACAACATTTATTGCTAACTCAGTGACCTTTCGGTCCATATTCAGAAGATTTCATTCTTCTATCATTTCGCCAGCCCTAATGCCTACAAGAATAGCTAGAGGCAGAGCCAAACCCATACTCGAAACGAAATCGGCAACGAATTTTTCCATTATACTGACTCTTAGATTCACCTTCTCTGAAAGAAGACCGCCAACTCGTATCCCGAAGATACAAGACAAGCAAAGCGGCCGGTCCTCCCCAAGTTTAGTGTAGTGGGGTGTGGTGTGGTGAGGTTTTGCCTCACCAGGAAGTGGTAAATTGGGGCAAAAGCCGAAACGGAACTAACGGAGATTGAGGTATACTCCGTGCTGCGAAAGGGATTCGGCCAGTAGAATACTGAGTATTATTGAGGCCATGAAGACGGACAGCGCTTTTAGCCTGCCTATAGGGTTCGATTCGATCTTGTACTTTGGTACACTGAAGACCAAGCCAATCTCGACAAAGTGAAAAGTGGAATCGATTCGATCATTCAAGTCGGAAAGCATTTATCGACGCTAGGATCCGACCTACGTTAAAAGCTTTCTTTTCTTATGAAATTTCGATTTCATAGCAAACAATGGTTATTTCAAACACCGTCTACTGTCCCACCAACAAAGACCAAGGGCTTCTTCTCTGTGCTTGGGATGAGAAAGGCTGCTATTTTAAAGGCAAGTAACCCCTAAGTGAGCTAGACTCAGCATCAGGAGAAAAGTTAGACGAGGTCCCTTCTGTCTTTTCACTTTTAAAAAACCTTCACTGCATCAACCATTTTTTGGGGAAAGAGATCTCTGAAGGCTAGCTTTGCTATGCTATGTCACAGGCGAGCTGAGGTGAGCCGAATACTCACTACCATTTTTAGAGGTATTGAATCGAGGCAGGGAACGAGGGAAGGACAAAAGTATACGGAACGAGAAGTGAAGGCGGGGGCAGCACCTATTGAAAACCTTGATCCAGAACCATAATGGGGTTATCCTAATCACCACCTCCCTTCCTTCTCGCGGGGGGATGTGCTACATCTTGGATGTAGGAGTGACGACCCGTGGTCCAATCTAGTAAAGAGGTTGGGTGCCAGTGGTCTGTCTGAGGACGAGGGGAGCTGGTTCAACAAGCTCTTTCTTTGAAAAGAAAAGATGGTTCCATGGATCGGGTTTTCATTTCAGAAGCTGCTAGAATGCATGTTAAGTCAGTCAAGAGGGGTCTTAGATCATGACGATTCTTAGGAAAAAAAGATGCTTTTTTCAGGACATATCTTAAAGTCCTAAAGGATTGAAAAGAAGAGTGAGCGACGAGTGGTTAAATCCGGAATGAGAATGAGAGACCACTAACGGAAAGAGTTTTCTAAAACACTAGGCTTTCTTGCATAAGATTTAGCGAGAAGTCCGAGTAATCAAAGGAGTCTGAGCGTCGGTTCGCTGCCCTAACCGTGCGATTTAAGGGCTTCTTTTCAAGTATTCATCTAAACGAAATGCTGATGTCGGGTATCATCTCGATCCATTGGCAGCAGAAAAGAGTGATAGCTAGCTTCATTCTAGAGGTTCGAAACTATATAAGTCTTCCTTCCAAGTAAGGATGGAAGATCATATGCTTACACTATATCCCTCAATCCCCCCAAAAAGCGGGGCTTTCCTGGCGACCTTACCTACACTTGGTAATTGAGGAGTCAAATCATTCTTTTTATCTGAAGCCCTAATCCTTTGACTGTATCGGCGTTTCGGTTGTATTTTTTCTTTCTCGAAGAATCCCCCTTAAAGTCTCCCTCTTTTACCACTTAGTAAGGGAACGAAGGGCTGGTACGTCTTAATAGATGTTTTGGTAAGCAATTCTCTTCCCTCTGTTAAAGCTACTCGACATTCCGGATTCCGGACTGAGCTTATTTCGATTTCGGTAATCGGTCTCGGAAATAAACCACTAACTGTTGGAGTGAGCGATCCGAGGGTGAGTTTCTCTTATCACTCTATCGGAAGAGGAGAGGCTATCCAACATCTTTTCTAGGCCTAGGCAGTACACTTCTACATTAGCGCACTCTCTCTTGCATTTCTGATTCATTTCTATGGGCGGTCTTTCTTGTGAGGAGCTACATCTTTCCTTTCATGAAGGAGTGAGGGGTTCATGGATATGGACCACGAACGGAGATAGACGGATTGACACTTCTTCTTACTTCTAAGAAGCAGTCAACACAGGATTACCTACTTGGAAATCCCTCTCAAAGCCTTCGACGTACCACAGCCTCTTATCAAGCAGCTTCTTTTCCTGCTTCAGGACGTGTAGCTATAGGGTTCTTGGGGTTGTTCCTTTCGAATAAACGCCTCTTAAGAGAAAGACCTCTTATGGCTTTTCCTTGATCCGGAGCTCTTTTTCGTTTCGTGGTTCGGCAAGCCGTGATTACCGTTACCCGCCTTTAGAAAATGCGTTCGACGCTACGGCTACGGGCCTTCCTGCTTTGCTTAACAAGTATAGCTATCCCCCAAGTTCCTGGAAAGTGTGCAATATAAGTAAGAATAAGATAAGATGAGGAAGAAGTGGAGTTTCGAAGTTCCTACATCGACTCGGTTTGAACGACCTTCTTGATCAATCACCTTTTTGGGGGCTGATATCGGCATTTTGATAGCTCCCGATGGGTCAAGGCATTAGGCTTTTCTTCAACCTTGTTGAAAGATAGTCAGTGAATGAATGTCCCTCGTTGTAGTAAGGGGTTTGGTTTCCCTTAGAAAGAATCCCCTCCGCTCTTAGAGTGGGTGTATGAAAATGCGCCCTATCTTAAGAAGAGGAAATCGTTTTATCTCTTCGTGTTCCCTTTTCTTTTGTTTGTGTTGATATCCTTGCTCAAGGGCCTTACTCAAGGACCAAGACTACCTCTATTTTAGCAGCATTTTCGACTATTGCAGCAGATTCAATTTCCTTTATCTGCTGATTAAGGTAGCTGCGGGAAAGGGACGTACCTTCGAGCTTTCGTGGTGTGGTACCGGCTTAACCTAAAGGAGATTTGCTCCTATAGCTGTTGTTGCTGTGGCTCAATCAGTTAATGTTGAATCTTCCACCCCTGAACGGTGAACAAACCAATCTACTTCTTCCGGATCTTAGGACACTTGAAGCAGGACTGACTTCAACAGATGGGGATTCATTAGCTGCCTATTTTCTGATTCTATACTTGATAAACCTTGATTACACCCCACCCAAGGGAGTGCAGCTCGAAAGCTAGTGAGTGAAGCGGAGGGGCGTAGCGAAAGCAAGAAATCCGTTAACAGCAGCAACAACAGCAGAAGCGATATTCTATAAAAGAAGTCAGGGCGTTTATCGAGGAAAAAGTGTGCTTTCGATGGCAAGGCCAGAACAACCAAGTATCCCCCATCATGAGCTATCAAAGGCCGATGTCGTAGCTCCAATCATTGAGACTTCTGCAAATAAGAAGAGGAGGAAGCACATCATCAAGGATGGAAAGACTAAAATCAGCAACTCCCCTTGGATCAGGGGATAACAGGGGTTAGTACGGCACGTTTCAAGCCGAGTGAAAACAAAACTCTACTTCATTTCCCACAGCTTATAGATCTGAAAAGACTTTATTTGTTCGATTCCTTCTATAGGGCATTTGGACTGAAAAAGCCTATTCGAATAGCAAAATTCGATAGAGTAGGTAAGCACCCTCGCCTCACTTACCTCACTCAAGAGAAATGGGGATATGTCGAATCATTACTATATACCATACCGTAGCGAAAGAACAACAACCTGAAAGGGCTCTCAATAGCGGGTATCGACATAAGACGAAAACAACGCAGTCACCCCTTCTTTAGGATCAGAAGCGTGAACAAGAGAAGTTCCTATTCATTTAGGACTTTCTAAGTCTAAGACTGAGTTCGGGTGTTTAGGCTTTTTAACCTTGCTATCAAGGGAGTCTCGCCCAGTAAGGATTAAGATAGTATATACCCTGAGGTAAGAGTAAGAAGTATACCCTCGGGAACAACCGCAGAGCTTCCAGTCTCCGCTTCTGATTCACTTGCTAATACCGAATCTCTCCTTTCCTAAGGCTTACGAAAGAAAGAAGAGTAAGTGAACTGACTGAGTGAGCTATAAGTTCTTTAGGCTACCTGTCTTACCCTAGCTCCACTTCAGGATTAGGCATACCGGGCCGAGAAAGCCCAGAGGATGAGGCTATGTCTTACTATCACCCGGAATAGGCCGAGAGAGAGTCTTTAGCTTGAGCTTGCATTTCTGGTAGAGGAAGGGCAACTATCAGCCTAGCAAATAAGTCTGAGTTCGCAAAGTGACCGATACCTGCAAGGTCCCGGGTTTTGGTCTAGTCAACTCGATGGGGAATGGATGCTAATGGTATGTCATGAATGGAGGGTGGGGGCGCTATTGGTCTAATCCCAGGTTTCCTTCTTCTTTATATAATAAGTAGTGGTGAATATAGAATAAGTAGTGGTGAATCCGTCTAGCTACTCTAAGTAATCTCCTTAAAACGGTGGTTGTGAAAGCCTTGTTTCGAGTCAATCAATCCTGGCCCACTCGACCTGTGCTGTGACCGCGACCAGTTTCCATGGCCTGGAGCCGGGTAAGAAAGATAGACTCTTATCAATGGAACTCATCTTAAGCTTCTTAAGCCTCTTACCCAGCACTAGGGACATTGCCTTCATGACATGAAAGGAAAGAGCGGAACTGCTAGATTAGATTCTAATGTAAAGACCAAAGCGGCATTCCTTGACTCGAACCCACAAACCAAACCACAAAAGCCGGTAGCCGATGAAGCAAGCGAATCGAACCATCTAACCGATTCAGTATGAGTCTGCGAATGCCCTGGTTATTCTTACATAGTAAGGAGTTTATGCGTCGGACCTAACGGCCGGCGAAGGGCGTCGTTCTCAAGCGAGATGGGGGACGGAGCGGTAACTATCAGGGGATGGGGGCAGTTCGCCTTAGCGAAAGAAGGAGATGGGCAAGGAAAGAAGGCAAAAGGAGTGGAAAGCCAAACTTCAAGGGAAAGATTGACCTCAGTAGGTTCTTCGTCGTAGGTTCCAAATAGTAAATGAATCATAGGGCTCATGCGATAAAAGTCCGTGTTTTGTTTTGTTCTAGGGGTAATAAAATAGAAGAGGATAAAGTTGGTTTCTGCACTTCAGATTCGTGATAGTGCGCGAAAGGGGACAGTTAGCCACCTAGCTACTATAACAAAATGTTGGGGAAGCCAAAATTCGGAAAGCAATAAAAGATTTATTGACTGAGTTCTCGGATGTCATGCCACCGCAACTACCGAGAGCTCTTCCTCCCCGAAGGGGTATTAATCAATAAATTGAGTTGGTTCCAGGTGCGGGGCCCCCGGCTAAAGCCACGGCATTCTTCTTGCCTATATTTAAAAGCGTATGAATTTGGTCTTTCACATGCTTACGTAGGCATTCCGGTGCCGTTGAATTATCTGGGAGTGATAGGGCTTCTCGCCAAGTGGAGCTCTCGGCAAAGGCTACCTGCCCTTGATCAGGGGCCGTCGGTGCTGGTGCCTGCGGCAGCGCCTCCGAAGCCGCCCCAGAAGGCATCATCATATTCCCAATATATGGCGCCGCTTCGGTAGTGAGTAAGGTCCTCACAACAAAAGCAATTCCCAAGGCAAGCCCCCCGGAGCAGCCCATATATATGAAAAAGAAAGATAGGGCTCGATCGCCCAGGGAGAACCCAATCTGTGAAAGGATGGACTGACAAAAATCCATCGAACCCACAAAGAAGATAAAAAAATAAAACAACTAGAGTGCCTAGGAATAGGAAAGGAATGCTTCTCCTTAAAAAAAAAAAGTGAGTAGTATAAATAAGTAAGCTGTGACTTATAAATAGGAAGATGAGGAGATAACGGGCGAAGGATATTCATGATATTAGGTTGGATCTCTCTTCATTCGCTCTGTTCGCGGAGCGGCATACCGAAAAAAAGAAAAGCGTTCTATTATAGGAATAGGATTGGAAGCGATGACTTAGAGCTAAAAGCAGGCGTCCTCCTATTATAAGATAATACGATACCACCTCCCACTTTACTTTAGTCCACCCGGCATAACCGCATTTCAACCAACCGACTCATTTGCCTCTCCGGGGATGAAAACCCATGATTTGATCTGCTAGCTTGAACGCCTGGATCATGCCGAGAAGAGAAGGTGAAGAAAAGACTGTCGGAACCGATCGGAGGAGTATTTCAGAGTCCATCCCCGCCTTTCTCTTTATTGAGAAAGAAGGAATAGATATAAAGAAAGGTTAAACATCCATCGCTGCCGTGATGACGCAGTTGAGTGTTCATTCGATCCACCACCCGAGGCCAGGCAAAGGGTTCGGAGTTGGGTCCTAGGCCTAAATCGGATCGGCTTGGCTTCGTATGAATGGAACGGCATAGGAAAGCAACCATTGTAGGCTACCACGATATAATTTGGATTCCGAAAGATTTTATCGCTACTATCGGGGCGGGGGCCCGTCTTTCGAGTCGTTCTTACGGCCGTGGTAGCTGCAAGCCAACCTATACTTTCCTGGGGCTTGCTCTCTCGTCTTCTTTCCTCCGCCTTCCTCTCGTAATTGACCCTATCTTTTATTTTCTGCTACGCCTATCCATCCGTCAGATTGACATCCAGCCGGGTGAACGATAGCAGCTCCTGTTTACTAATGGATCTGCCGCCGCTAGTATAAGAAAAAAAAAGCACATAAGGATCCGGAATATGAAAATATACTGATCACTGATCAGGATCATATACAGCCCAGTATTACCAGTAAGAAGTTCGTAATGTCCCTTCATGGCCGGCCGGCCCGATCAGTATGGAGCCGAAGGCGAAGGTTTCCAGCGGGCCCCCTTCTCTTGCTTCCCCTTAAGTGACAAGGGGGGTAAGGTAAGGAGTAGTAAAAGAGTGGCTCGGTCATGTCATCGATAGGCCTCTCCTTATTCATTCTATCTATAGAGCGGGGCCGCGGACCAACAATCCAGCAAAAGGGCTAAAAAGCTCCTTTCTCAAACCTTCCCCTTTCTCTAAGTTGTAAGCATCAAAGCCCAGCAAAGCCAAGCTATACAAAGAGCTCTTTTCAGCCCCTACTCCTAACAAGTGAAAGTTGCTGGCACCCACCATACCTTGCTTCGGGGCCGATCTCTTGTATCGGAAAATATATTTGGATTTGAGTTTGTTCCACCACAAATAGATTTCGCCGCATGGATTGGATAGAGTCCCCTGATCTCGACATCCAAGCACGAATTCCTTGATGAGAGCGCTTCGGCGGCGGATAGCAGCATGGGCAAAGCACTCTGCTGCGGCGAGCAGCCGATTCTTATTGCATTCACCAAGATAGTCTTACTCGCTCCTGAACTCTGTGGCGAGTTCAGCCACCACCTCCGGGCCTGAGCTCTGCTCGAGCGTAGTCAGCCAGCTTCGTGACTTTGCTTAGCTTCCAGCGTTGCAAAGGGATAACCTTTCACTATCTAGGCGCCCTAAAAGGAGGGGTCCCACGGAGTTCTTCCTCGAAGGTCAAGCCGTAGTCCCTGTCCCGGGGAGAAGTGGAAGGAGTTAGGAGGAGGGAGCGCCCTTTGCCCGAAGAAATAGGCGGCTTCGCCTTCAAGCCGTCAAGAAAATCGAGCTAATATATGATCATGACAGTACACTGATGCATAGGTCTTTTTTAGGGCCTTTTGATCATGATGCATCATGAACGTGCCAATATGTGATCGGGGTGAGCGGTGGTTAGATATAGGGGCGGCTTCGTCGGCTTGGATTGGAAGGAAGGGCTTTGCTTTCCGATCGCTTTTTGAGGCCGGTTTGGATGAGCGTGGGCAAGTTCGGGATTCGCTATCGCTTTCGGCTTGGAGCGGCTCACCCCCTTTGTCACTTAAAGGGCAAAGTCGCTGAAGCGAGTCTAAAGGCCAAAGAGTGATCTTTGAACGCTACTACGCATCACCTACTATAGTAAGGTAGGTTTGGGTATAGCAGGACTTGAACCTGCGACCATTAGGTTAAAAGCCCAATGCTCTACCAACTGAGCTATACACCCCAAAAAAGATGTACTAGTAAATAAGGAAAGGATTGGTGCGGAAAAGAAAAGAGGGCGGCCCCTCTTCTTCTCATCATATTAAAAGGGCGCGGCTCTGTATGAGGCTCGTACTGCAGAGCAAGCGAAGAAAAAAAACTACAGGGCGCGCGTTATCACTCCCGCAAGAAAAGGGCCTAGCTAACGCGCCCCAACTTGAAAACTCAAGGACAGCCTTGATCGATATGAGAAGCGCTCAAGCACCCAACCTATACAAGGGGCTTGGGCTCGAAAGCCAGCCTTACTCAACAAGCACCTTTCTTAGGTTGGGTGCTTGCTTACACTCATTGAAGATTCTATCCACAAAAGAAGGTCAACGGGGGAGACTCAAGTTGCTCTCACTGACACCATCTACGAGAAGGTGAGGTCGTCTTTCTTTCCAGCCGCCATACGGTTCGACTTAAAGCCTTAAAGACAGAGAAAGGGAGGAGCAGTTATCTATGTAATTACGGTCTTTGTTTTGTTGGCCGTTCTTCCGGTCGAGCACTCTCTTTTCTTTGTCCAATTCCGTCTTACCAAAGAAGACTGACTCCTTACCAACCCGCGAAGGATTGTGAGGTTGGACCAGGTACGAAGAATGAATCTCTATCTGTGCACGGAAGTTGCTGGCCGGCGGCCGCTCAACTGTTCGAGCGCAATGCAGTGGTGGTTGGTTCCGATTCGACAAGGGTAGAATGCCGGGTCGAAGGTCCAGTACAGTAGGTAGCAGGCGTGTTCGGTTTTGGCTCCCGAGCGAGAACGATAAATAGGCGATGCACCATCCTTGCTGCTATGTACGTTGACCTTGACTTGACAGATTCATCCAATTGAACCCACACTCAAAGAGGACCACAAGCTCAGGGCTCGACGAAAGAGAAAGTATCAACATTAAGAAACTTCTTGGGGTTAGCAGTGAAAGAAAGAGCCCGGCATTCATTTCTTCATTCATATTCATAGCTGAGTCTACTAAAAGAGGGACCAGCCTCATCGTGGTGATTAGAGGACATCTCTGATTGTTCACTTCTAATGTGACACGTTCCTTCCCTGTTATATAATCAAGGGGATCCGTCGGCTAGAGAGCGGGACTATTCTTATTCCGGGGAGGCAAAGTAGCCCCCTCTACTGATCGAATCCTCAGTTCGGAGGTCTTCGTCAACATGTTACGAGGCTCCAGTCTTCGGCGGGTCACCATTACTTGACTTAGAAAGGCGAACATCTGGGCAAGGGAAAGCGCAGTGCGCCTGGTGCAAATGGCTTTCTTTTTTCATGATATACCAATCAGAATGGGGGGCCTACCTACGTACATGATTGATATAATCACTACGTAGGGGGGTGGCGGTCAACTTGATGCGGGAGAGGTATGAGTGCAGTTCGATCTTGTGGTGTATTCGTTTATAGTTAATAGGGCCTCTTTCTCGTTGATCAGTTCGACTCCGCTCTATTGAAAGGTCTCCATTCCTACGGCGGTTTTGTCAACGAACGCGTCTCGGGCCGGATTGACTAACCTAACCCTTACAGAAGGGGGCCTTGCCATAGTTGGGTGCTCCGCTTTAGTGTGATTGACGAAGGCTAGGCTAGGTTTGGTAATACCCAAAACAAATGAAAAGAGATGGCGGTTCCTCGGCCTTGCCCCATTCCGCTTCTTAACCTATGTCTTGGGTTGGGAAAGCTGCTTCACTTCGTGCCTCTGCCCTTGAAGCCCCTCCTTCTCCATTCGACATGGCTACAGCCAGACAGTCTTTCTTTCTTGAACGTAGGGCAGTTCGTTTCTAATAGATCAAGATCAGGTCGAAATCAGACATTAGATCTGGGGAAAACTACACTTGCATTCCTTCATTGATGTGATGTAATCTCGGTTGAAGATGAATCAGGTGCGACAGAACCCATTCAATTAGCTGCCGCTTTCCTTCAATTCAACTACCTGCCACTATAGGAAGTGATGTTCCCAGGCTAGGCTAGTGAATCGGGGTAGCTTCTCTCCCTAGGGTCGATTGTCCGTCTAGTGAGTTAGCGCTGAGACTTTCTCTCCTTCACCCACCAGTCAAGTCAGGGCTGGTCATGGTGACAAGAAATGCTGTTTCAACTCAATCTCTGTCAAGTTCTATTGTTTTGGCTAATGCCTGTGGCGTTGACCCCTATCTTTCAAGTTCTACTCGCTACTAAAGAAAGAAGGTACGGTCGAAGCGAAGGAGTCACAAACCTTCAACTCATCGAGGAAAAGGCAATCTTCTCTTTATCTATCTCTTATCTTTGCTCTTGACGTAGTGGCTACCACCAATTTCTCTAAGACTAAGATCGATAGACGAATGCGCCCCGTGATGAAGAGAAACTGATCTTCTTAGTCCCAGAGTATTGTAACTCACTTAGTCTGGAAACTCAGCGCTGAAAGCCCGATTGCCCGATGTTCGACTTTGAAAGCGAAACTGGCTTTGTTTCTTGCCCTCGCCCTGAAATGCTAGAAGTTTGCGATATCGCTTCTCTTGGGCTAATGCTTGGTAGTGCCCGGACTTGCTTTCAACCCCACCGGCCGTCAAAGAAAGGAGAGTGGCTGATTGAACACAATCAATGCTTTTAAAAAGCCCTCTCCGACAATCATAGTCTCAGTGGATGCATCTTGAGGACATACTTCAACTGTGAACCTGATTGATTTGATGATTCGTCTTTTTTCGACTTGCTTTATCTCACAAGGAACTGCTAGCGTCTGAGTCTATCCCAAATCCCTATCGTGAAATAGCTTAGAGAAAGCTCATGGGAAAACCACACTTTTCTTTATTCGGTTAAGTCAATCAGCCCCTAAGCTGGCCTCTGTCTTGTCCGTCTAAGGCTGGGACTCCCCCAATGGAATGGTGTTTGAGCGGCTTGGCATTCCGCCCCTATCGCTAAATCAATGAGATACGTGGATCAAGAAGCTCTCTTTGTTTGAGCGGCTGTCTCTCCTCTGCCTAAGGTCGAGTTACTTTCTCTTGTTTTGACTTGAACGCACGTGACTCACTCGCCCGAAAGAGCGCTTTCACATACCTCAGATTCTCTTATTCATAGGCTAACGAAGAGATCCGGTTCTACCTTTCCCCTTTCTATGGGGTGGGACTGGCGAGCACTCCTTGCTTCAGACCTCTTGGATTCGATAGTGGGACTCCTCGCTAATAGGGATTCATCCTCTCCCGAGGGCCTGAACGCGCTATTGAACCTCTCGGTAAGGTCAAATGGCATTCCGCTACTGACCTAATCGACTGTTAGACCTCCGGACTTTGATCCATCAGACATGAATGAAAGGGTAGAACCACTCTAATGATTATACGAATCCCTACTCTCATCAAGGGCAGGCCTTTTGTTTTCTTAAAAGCTTCAGTAATAGCCAACCTATCTGTTATCAAATGGCCTAGTCGGAACTAGTCTCGTTACTCAAGCAAAGCAGTCAGCAACCGCATAGAGAGAGTGAAGCCAGGAATGGAATTGGTGACTAAAGCCAATCCCTCTCTTCAAATCCAATCACGTATAGAAGATAGTTGATGCTTTCTCTCCAACTCCCTCTCTTTCCATCTTGACTGTTAGATCTCCGTACTGGGACAAAAAAGATCGGAAAATAGAACATGTTCTACCCTTTCCTTCGATTGCTTTCCTTTTTGGCCTGGAGACCTCTCTCCCAATGCCGCTACGCCCCTCTAATCAAGAAGAAAATGTGAATCAAGTTATGCGGCTCCTCTGCCTCTTGGTCAAGCAGCTTCTCCTTTTTCCATTCAAGACTGGAAGCTAAGCAAAGTCACGAAATTTCAACTTTTACCCTGCTGATCTTCTTCTTGTGGACAGTGCGATGACAGTTTTTAATGTGCTTCTCATGTACCGGTACCGGCCTTTGGGTCCGATCAGGCTTCCCCCTTTACTTCTTCCTAAGGTCGAGCTGCTATCGCTGCTTGCCCCTCTCGTCTAGTGGCTTTTGCCTTTTTCGATATTGTAAACTGTTTGTCTAGAAAGAGAATGCCTACTATAAGAAGACATAATCTAAGGGAAAAAAGAAGACATGAGATCAAGTGAGAACTCAAGAAGGTTCTTTCTCCTCAAGAAAGAAAAGACGGCACGGAACTTGGGTGATGGCTTGTAGCTTTTCCACCTACCCATCAGACAATCTCTACTTTGAGACCTGATGAATGAAGGGCGGGCTCACTCCTCTAATGCCGTGATAGAAAAGAGCAAGATCAGGTTCTGACTTCACTTGACCCCCTACTCTCATCAATCATAGACTTTGAGATCGAAACTGGCTTCCTGGCTGATGGCCTCTTGTGCCTGCTTGACCTAAAGAATGGGAGACCTAATGCTTTGAGTTTGCCTGCTTTCTTTATGGAAGAGAGGTTCCAGGGGAATCAATGCTCTCAGCTGAAACAGGGCTTGAAGCCTTCGGGAAATCTTCTCCTTTCTGCTCTTCTTCTTCCTATCGAGGTAGCTTCTCTTCTGACTTTGCTTTTTTTTTTTTATCTCTCTGTCAATCTCATCTATAAGTCAAGGCTTTTCACAATCCATACTTTTCCAAGTCTTCCTGTTCCGCTCCTTTCCCGGTTATAGATAGAAGAGACTCTGATCCCTCCTAACTAAGTTGCGTAAGTGATGATGCCACAGAGGTGAACCAGGTCTCCTTTGATTCCGTACTAAAAAATTCAATTAATGAATGAAGTGCGGTTTCACTCGTTTTCCTTTCCGTCCCGATGAGATCTGGTTCTCGAAGCGGGTTCAGACTCAGATGAGTATATCTCGACAGGAAACCTCAAAGGCTGACTTGCCTTGATTGAATATAGGTCGGTTCCAGGGGAATACGTAGAGAAATCATCTTCTTAAGAAGGCTTCCTGGGTTTGTTAATGGAAGAAAGCTTCTCGTTGGCTTTTTTGCATGCTTTCAAGAGTGAAGGTCAATTCAAGTATCTGGATCCTCCGCTTCTGCTCGGGTGACTGCTAGCTCCTTGACCGATGAGACTCTACCCCGCCCCCAACTCTAGCTGAGAAAGACCCTCCACCCACTTTCCCTTTTCCGCGTGTCCAAAAGCCCGCCCTTTGTGGCTTGAGGCATTTTCTACCGCTGTTTATTTAAACAATCGTTTTCCCCTACCGGTCCTAAGCAATCGTTCCCCTTATGAGGTCCTATTTGGTTCAGTGTCATATTAGAGTCACTTGATACTTTTTGGGTGTGCATGTTATCCTCACTTGGGGCCTTACAGAAAGAAAAAACTCTCTCCCAAGTCTATCTGTTGTGTTTTTCTTTGGTACAGTTCAGTTCATAAGGGTTATCGCTCTTTGGATCCATCTTCCGGTCGGGTCTATATATCTCGACATGTGATTTTTGATGAGCTGTCCTTTTGCAGATCGGCCAGGCTCTACTTCACCTGGACTCCTTGCCAGTCCATCTGATTCTGCCACTCCAAATATCACTGGTTCTGTCATTACATTGCCTCTGCCTATTACTCAGGATTCACAGGCCACCATGGCACCACCTCCACCTGCAGGCGGCTACAGATACATCAGCTTCACTGGAACTCTGGCGGCTAGCATTGTGCATTGGATCGATGGATAAGAGAACTTTTTTCTCATTCAGAGCGGTTAGCTATGTGCTGACAAGCAAAGCTAAGCTTCTCTCTAAAATGAGGGAGTCTTTTCACTTTAAGCAGATTAGGACAAGGGAGAAAGAGCTTGACACTCCCATGTTTTTGGACTGTTGGCTTTTTTTTTCTTAAAATAAGGCAGGTTATTCAAATTTGAACCATTAGAACGTTCTGTTCTGCGGCCTCTGATTTGACAACACAGTGAGATCTGTAATCATACTGGTACAATGCTGATGTTATAAAAGTTTTGGTCATGGGCTTGGCTCCTCTGGGTTGTACTCCCCACTACTTGTGGCTACACAATAGCAGAAATGGAGAATGCCTTGATGAGATCAAAAATATGGAAAGATTGGATCTAGCTCAGCAGGATAGGTTACTCAACCATACTGACGGATCGGAATAACATAACGAAGTATGACTTCGCTAGTCGCGAGGAAGTGTACCGGCGTCCGTACTGGAGCGGATTTCCGATAGTTGGAAGGCAGCTGCACACAGCATCTAAGAAAAAAATGAACCCCTGTTTGCCCAACTCTTTTCTTTTTGCCTCAGAAGAATGCCCTTGACAGTGATGTTGTGTCGGATCTTGACTTACTATACTACGAAATTACTGGTCTATACATTGATTGCCAAAAAAGCTTTGATGCCGGCCTCATCCCACCCATCCTTTGGAAAATTCCCTAGCGCTCGAGGCAAGGTAGGAATGTTCGGGCTGAGCAAAGACTTTACTTTAAAGTAAGTTCAGGCTGACTTTTAAACTAACCAAATCGTGCAGAACTTCATCGAGAAAGGGATGCTGCTTGCCTTCCCGGAGTCCAAGAGGCCGATGCAGATCGACAAGTAGACCTTTGCTAAGCGGGTCCATACTGCCGGAGTTGCTAAAATGGAAGAAGAAAATCCGTTACCAGGTTTTGTCGACGACGATGAATGAATAAGGGAACCCCGGACTTTCCCAATATAGCATCTTCGTTAATCATATTGAGCTAATCGGAGCACCGAGAAGTCACTCACGTCCGAAGCCGGAGGTTCGTGCTCAGTCTCATAATATCGTTCAGCACACTGTAACCAGGGACACCACCTTAGGGAGCTTCTTTGGCTGGCCATGCTTGGCCGACTCCCTACTTTCTTATCCCATCCACCGCCCTTCATCTAACTGCTTTAGTCAAGCAGTCACGTGCCTCTTCCTTAATTCCATCAAGCCTTCTGCTACTCGAATTGCTGAGGCCAGGTCCTGCAGATTTCGTTTTTGCAGCTCTTTCCGTGCCCACTCCTGGAGACCCATCTCAAACCTAAACACCTTGTCTTATTCTGCCATGTTCCCGATCTACAGCATCAATAACTGCAACTGCCTAACAAGCGAACACTACCTATATATCATGTTCCAGTTTACTTCCTGACTATTCAAAGCATCGAGAAAGAAATGGTTTCATAAAAGTTATCTCCTCGACCGAAAGCAGCTCTTCCACTCATCTCATTAGCAAGAAAACCTCTTCCTTGCAAGGAGACAGATGCCTTATCATCCCTATACCCTATATTCTACCTGAGAACTAGGGCTATGTCTTCAATGTCGGCCTGACGAGTGATAGAAATACCTTACGAGGGCTAATTTCCACTATTAATGGTCAATCAATTGACTTCCGACTGCACTCTACACTCTAGCTTTCTTTAATTCCGTTGGATTGCTTTGGATGCTTCCTGCTTTCAGTAAAGTAAGGACTATGCTTCTAAGCGGCATTAACATCAAAGAGAGGATTCGGTGGAAGTAGGGAAAAAAGCACAGTTGTAGTTCCGCTTTCACTAATAGTAGTTGAAAAGAGTAAAAAAAAATGGATCGAATGGCCAAACCTGGCTCCTAGTACGTACCGTTATTTACACCTATAACAGGACACCAATACCCTACCCTATTGGAGAGAAGCTCTAAGCACCACTGAACATGAGAGTCGAAAGACTTTTGCATCGGTCGTCTAGGTTCTAATCCGTATATCACCCGGGAACTCACTGTTGAAATTCCGGCAACTTGTTCAATTCCTTCTATTATATAATAGATCAGCCCTTATCAAGAACTCTCGCCAAATCACCAGCCTTCCTATTAGGCCAGAATGTACTACCACCGTGGTCATTCATTCCTATGCCAAGGCCGGAGGCATGGCAGATGAACTTCACTTTGCCCCTCCCTTTCACTTATACGAATAGCTCGTAATGCTGCGTCTTTTCCGAAACCGGGACCTTTTCTCATTACTTCTGCTCCTTGCATACCCTTTTGTCTTGAAGTAAGACATTTGAAGCAAAACATTCGAAATAACTCGTAGTAGAAATAGCACATATATTTAAGTTTGGATCCGCTTTATTTATTCTCTTTTTCCTTTAAGGAACTCCTATTTCTCTCCAGCCAGACGCACCAAAACAAGCAAACGGGTGCTGTTCTCCATATCCTGTTAGTTTTCCTCCTTTTCTTATAAAGAAAGCAGCTTATAAAAACTTCTTTCACCAAGTACGGCATGACCTATTGAACACCACACATAGTAGCAGCTCTCAAAGCTCTCTGGTCACACTAGACTGTAGCAACAAGTGGTTAGTACTTTCACCTTCTTGCTTGCCCATAAAACACCAATTAATATACACCTTACCCCCTTCTAAGATTTTCACCAGTTCAAATTGCTCCTAAGAAGCTTCACATGCAAAAAAGGCAACCTTTTTAGGGGTGTTAGAGTTTCGCTTCCAAATAGCCATGGAAATGAATTATCGGCTGAGTAAGTGAATGCCTCATAACAGGATTTAACAGAAAAATTCCTTTTTTTTTTCTTTATTGATACAGATGATTGTTCGGGCATCTCCTTGACCGAAGGAGTACTGAAGAAGCTTTCATTTTCTCTTAACGTTAGTGCGAAAAGAGTAAAGGTATTCCCCTATCCTTCTCTAGGGGATTCATTAAAGGACCTATATTTATCCCTGATTGGCCATTGATAGATCAGACTATCACCTCTTTTTGTTGAGATTTTCTTATACAGCGAACTTGTTTAGGTCAAAGAAGAGAGAGGCTAGGAATCCGGAATCTTCCCCTTTGCATTTCTTATATGAAAAAAAAACTACTAGGAGCCTATTCTTTGAACCTGAAAGATTAGATATCTAGCATTTCTATTATTAGTAAGCCTTTGTTTGAAAGATGTTGATGCATTTTTGGTGATGGTAGAGCCCTTTTATTTTACTAGTAAGGCTCGTAAGTGAGATTTGGGTCCTTAGCTAGCCCATTTTTTTTTTAAGAGGTGGTAGACATCCAGGGGTAGGAATCGCTCCTTTCGCGTCGGTTCCTTGGACAAAATCAGTATGACAAGCCCACCAATCTCACTGTGGATAAGAACCAGATTGACGAAGGAATGCTTCACATATGTCTCGACTTCGCCAGGCCCAGCTCCTCGATCTCTGGCTTTATGCCAACTCTATTGTATATAGAGCAGATCTATCTTTTTTCTAGTATCCTTGTGAGGTGTCTGATTCCAGTCCCTAACAGCCTTGGTGAAGCGATCTATGGTTTCTGCAATACAACCCTCTTCAAAGCACCAAGCTTTCTGAACAAAATCTGGGAATTCCGGATGTGTCAACCACGCCGCTTCCATTCTTCAAGGTCTGAGTGTACGCTGTGGAACTGACAGTCCTTACATTAAATAAAAATTGGATGGTGATCGGAATGCATTCTAGGGAGGTGCTTGACAAAAGCTTCTTGAAACTGAAGCCTCCAGGCTTGATTACATAAGGCTCTGTCCAGCCCATTGGCTCGACCCGGCCGGATATTGTAAATGCTGGGCCTGAGTGAGCCAGATCAATGAGATTGGATTCCAAGACAAACTCAACCAATTTTCTGCACCTTTAGTGTCTCACTGGGGCTCCCCCTTCTCCTCTTGAGACAACTTCATTCATGTCCCCTGCGTGAAAGCCAGGGCATATTAGCTACTCTCCCCGCCCCCTTCCTTAATCTGAATATATTTCCTGAGCTCCTCTGGGGTTGGGAATGGCATAAATAGCTGTAAATAACCAGTCCATTTCCTTTGTTTCATAGCTTTCGGTTTCTTTTGTTTTCTTCCTCCTTCGACGGAGCAAGTTTTAGTATGTGTTCAGCGAGGAAGGATAAAAGGATCTTTTTAAACTATCTACCTCTGGTTTCCCGTATAGATCCACCTTTCTTCAAAATAAAGAAAAAAAAATAGAAAGAAGAAAAAGAGAGATTCTCAGTACCACGATTAGACTAACAAGAGAGGAACTACGAGTAGAAAATCAGTAGTCACTCTGATACTTAAATCACCATATTGCGTAAGAGAAAGAGCGAGATATTGAGCGGCCGAAAATGTTATGAAAGGATCGAGGAGGATTCAGGAGGAGAAGGAGGAGTAGTAGGAGTCCGTTTTCTGACGGAATCGAATGATAACGACAAGGATGGAAAAGTTTGAGTGGGCCTGGGTGTTAGCAAGTATGTTCATTGTGCCTGGACTCATTTCTTCAGTTTGTTTGATCCTAGGCGTAAGTTTACTGGTTCAAATGAAGCGGCGATATCTTGGGGAAGGGTAAGACGCGGGGTAGAGGAATTGGTCAACTCGTCAGGCTCATGACCTGAAGACTACAGGTTCGAATCCTGTTCCCGCATAATCATCTGAAGGCGTAGTCAGCCTCAAGATTCCGTAAGTAACTCAGTGCATGGCTTAAGGCTTAGAAAAAGAAAATGAAATAAGGAACAACCGCGCTGGTTGTAGTCGTTCCGCCCTTTTCTCGAATAAAAGTTTATCATGACTCATTTCATTCCCTTTTTTGGTGTCTTAGCAGTAGGTTTTTTCGTACGTTTTCTAGGATCAGAAGGAAGCGCTATAATGACCGAAGGTAGAAATATCGTGCTTCTTGGAGTACTGATTTTAGGCTTAAACTTTCTCTTTCGTCTTTTTTTTATTCGTTTGAAGAAGAGGTCTCGCTTTCTACTTTTCTTTTTTATTATTTTGTTCTATTTTCTTAAATATTTATATTTATATTATCCACGGGTATACCTTCTTTCTTGGTTTGGTCCCTGCCTTAGTGGAATTTTTTCTACTTTTTTAATTTTTCATGTATCGGGGGAGCAAGGACTTCCTCTTCCGACCCCTTCCGGGGCATCATCGGAATGCAGCGTCAACCAAGCACCTGGTGGGAATGACGCGGGACCGTCGAATGCCGGTCCTTCTAATGCGGCCCCTGCTGACTCTCCTTGGGGATCTTTTCCATCGGTGCCCTCTTCCTTAACTCCCCTGCCCTCTTCTCCTTACGTCCCCTCACTCCGCTCCATGGAAGAAAATAACCCTTCCGACAGGGAACAGCCTGAGGGCGCGGTTGAACAGTCAAAGGAATTGATAAGTGATTTTAAGGAATACCAATATGAAAAAATCCGACATAGAATAACCATTTTAACCCCCAAAAAGGGGATTCACGTCCGATGACATAGACGTGATCATTTGTTTAAAGAAGGAAATTATCAATTCCATGGTAGAATTAGATCCCCATCCATTCTGGGCTGAACAAAAGAATAACATCATTTCGGAAGGGATATTAAAGGGGGGGAAGTACGAATATACCGTGGAAGGCCTACATAAGAATTGGGAAAAATGGAAAAGCGAGGGTCAAAGCGCTTTTTTATTTAAACAAATGATTAAGATGCGTGAAAACTTCGAGACTAAAGGCCGATTTTATTAACAAGCCTGGTCAACAGATGAATTTACTTTGCTTTAGCTTGCTTCCATGAGAAGGGGAAGGGGAGAGGTGAGGCGAGCACCTTCCACCAGACTACTTTACTGACCTTAATTCATTCCACGCGCAGTACAGGAACTGGGTTAACAAAAGGGGCCGGGAACTACAGGGATCTGATACCTGGCTTTCTTGGTATGAGAAGTCGGTTATGTAGGCAGACAACTTTTCCTAGGTTGTTTCGATCCCGAATGGCCAAAGAATCGATTAGTAGTCTTCCTGATATTGCCATAAGACCTTCTCTTCTCCCTCTTGGAAACTTACTAGCTATGAGGAGAAAAGTAGCCCAATGTATGGTTTAAATAAACTTGATTAGGTCCGTTTAGCTTTAGCTCGTCTAGCTACTTGGTTAGACAATAGTCTTTTAAATAAATGCGAGTTCTTAACTCAAAGCTCTATTACGCCTTACCAAAGGCATATTCTGCCTTCTAATCTTATACATCGTCCTATGAACTTCTAAATGAATATGAACTGGAAATAGCTTAACCTTAACTTGAAGTACCTTCACTTCCAATGACTTATACTCTAAATATAGAAAGTATATCCACAGGTAGGATAAAGTATTGCGGTATTATGCCTAACTATAGCCCGCCGCCCTTGGAAAAGAAAGAACTGGAACAAGCTCCAAGGAATAGAAAGCAAAGCTCTCGGCAAAGTCGTGGATATCTAATTTAGCCCCGTTTATGACATCAGGAGATGAAAACTGCGATCTTACTTCTTTGTCTGATGAATGGTCTGATTTGAGAGCTTCAAGGCAAGCTACTCGTTAGGCTCCGCCAGGACCTTTAAAAAGAAGGATCTTGCTATCTCGAAGTGCTAGATGGCTTAGTAATAGATCCAAAATCCACACTTTTAGTAGGGTAGGATGCCAACGACTTGTTCAAGAAAGGTCTCAAGCCAGACATTGATTGACGTGGCGGTTGACCAATCGATAGCCTAAAGCTACAAGCTAGCTTGAACTACTTCCTACGTCATCCTTCGTCCACCTCTCCCTCAGCGAGGAAATAGTAGTAGCAGCAGTCTCCCCACTAATTAAAGGTTACAGTCCCAACCAAGTCAAAGAGTCCGGTACGAACAAAGGCATTATATGAAAGCTTTCCCATTTGACCATTCAAGGAAGGGATTCGACTTAGACCACTTAGTAGGACCTTCTGGCTTACAGGAGACCTTCCATCCATGGTTGATATCTTCCTAGACTTTCTGCTTATCCGGGAATGTAAGTCTTTTTTACCAGTCCTTTATTGGAGGAGAGTCTACAATGTCCGAATGTTCTAATCTAAAGAAAGACGCTAATGTCACTACGGGAATAGCTCCTTAATTCCTTCTTGTCTCGCTTAGGCTTTCTTTCCTTTTTTTTCTCGACTAGTTGTCGCATGCAATGGCTGAAAAGAAACTACATCTTTCACTGCAATTCCAACTTCTACTGGATCGAATGCAGAATGAATGGAAGGCGATGGTGATGTAAGGGAAGGCTTAATAGAGCTGGAATTCCCCTAGAACTGCAATTGAATAACTGGGAATTTAAACTGCTTGTGAAAACTTTCTTGTTTTTGTCCCTTCTTTTTCATATGATATTTCTTTCATTCGCTTTATCACTGGTCGAAAATCCCTATGCACTGCTGGATTGACCTTATCAGCTCGCTTGAAAGGAGACCTAGCTCTTGCCCTAGAAACTGCTCTAGTGCTAGCCCTTTACTTTTGCTCTCTTCCGAGCTTACTTGCTGGATAGATTGGCACATATGAATATTAAACCCTTGAACCTGCTATCCGCTTAAACTTGAGAGGCTTGAAAAAGCATTCCAATATTTAGCACTCCATCTGTAACTGGATAAAAAAGAACTGGCCTTAGTCCTTCTTTTAGACCTTTCACTTCTTACGCTTCTTATGAAAGGTAAGGGGATTATAGAATACTAAGCCTTAGCCCTAATAGACCGTTAGCACGTTAGTACGATAGCTACGGGAATCCTACCCTCTTTTTTTATCCATTTTCTATCGAGTAGAGCATTAGACGATCCTTTAGAGAAAGATATTCAATTAGGGAATCAAAGCAGATTCACTGGTAGAAAGAGATGAGATTACGCTTTATACCGCTGCTTTCTTGTCTAGCCTTCTAATCTTTTGCTCTAGAACCAATTCTAGAACCAGCTTCTTCATTGCCTGAAGGATTGTCATGATGCCCTTTCCTGGAGATTCTTAGAGCGGGAGATCGTTAACTCGGGTAGGCAGATATTTTCTTGCCTTTTTCGGAATCCCCCACATCTGAAACTTGCTTTATCACAGGAAGCTGCTGTCTTGCCTTGGAAAGATAGATCAAAGGACTGTTTGAAATTGAAAGGGCACACGGACTAGATGGTTGGAAAGAGGGCTGGACCGACCGCAAAGTGAACAAAGAATGTATGAAATAGGCTAGCAGGAAACTACTAGTTATTCATAGGCAAAGACTCTATAGGCATATGCTGGGGTTTCAACTCCTTAAAATAGTCTTTTACGGCCCCCTCGGCTGGGAATTAGATTAGCGCAGGCTTACTAGAATATGGCCTTAGTCCTTCTTTCCTTTAGCTCTTTTACGCTCGGTATTCAGGGGATTTCTAGTAGTAGCTCCTTAGCTCTTTAGAAAGGGCACTATACATATTCTAAATAGTACGGGTTTCACGCGGAATCTATAGGAAAAAGAGAAAGGATTATCTATAAGCTAAGCATCTCGTCCATACCATAATTCACTGCTTGCGGCAGATAGCGAAAAGAAGAGTTATAATTTTGAGTCAACATAAGAACCTGCCTCAGCATAAGCACCTGTTAGTTATTCAGTTCCCGCCTTGCTTGACCTTGTCCAATCTTAAATCGCCTATCCCGCCGAACCTACTTACTTCCTTACCGGAGAGAAAGAAGAAAATGGGAGTCCTACATATGCCTTTCCATATTGGGGAAGAAAGATATCTATTATAGTTAGCCGCCCTAAGGAAAAGAAAGATTGAGGGAAAGAAATTAGAGGCTCCTAACCTTTAGCCGGTATGAACTCAAGCCTACTCATACAATATTACGACTGGCAGGGTAGATCGAAGGGAGAATTCAAAAGGGCGGCGGGATATCTAGCAGAAAAGTAAAATCCGTAGAAAGCAGGTTCTAGGTCAGAAGGATCAAGGGCTAGAGCTTTCATATAGCTTTTCCCTTTTATATGGGATAGGGCTGATCTACTAGAATAGGGCTTTGGAGAGCTCCTAGAGTAGAATTCCCCTTATGTGATATCCTAACTAGTACCAGTCTAACTAAGAGTCATCTGCTAGGCCAGCTTCTTTTGAGTAAGCCAGTGCTAAAGAAGAGGGCTAAGGAACAAGCTCCAAATTCATTGGGATAGATGCAGTTCCAATTGGAGCGGTGAGTGCTAAGTACTTCGATTAATAGGTTGCAGGATTGCTAGAATAGCAAGAGGCTTTTCTTTAGAGTCAGACTCTTTGCTTGCTTCTTTCGGCCAGCTGATGATCCTGAATTTACATACTAATCTGTCCTAAAACCCAATCCATTTGCAGAAAAAAGGGAACCTCCAGCCTGTGATTTTGAAAGTAGTCTCTGTCCCTAGTTAGAAACTCTTCACCAGCCCAAGGTAGTTGACTTGCTTACTTGTTATAGTAAGGAGGGATTCTCCTTCCCTCCTCCCTTTTTCTCGTCCATACAGCCCTTGTAGCAGTACTTTCTAGCCGTAGTACAAGTTCCTCTATGGACAGTAGCAGGATAACTCTCCTCATTCCCACTGAAAGTCACAGCCTCGGGGTAATAATAACTCCTACTGTAAGCCATTGGCCAGCCTGTAGGAGTTGCGTTATAGGCAGTAGAAGTTGTAACCCTATCTATTTCTTCTCCTTACCTAAACCCGGGCATCGGATATTGCTCGTAACAAGGCTAGTCCTAGTCCTAAACCCTAAGAAGTCTTAAGACCTCTCTTAACTTAAATAAAGGTAGTATACTTGCTTACTTGTTAGAGTAAGGAACATCAAGAGAAAGCGGAAGTTTGTAAATCTTGAGGGCAAGAAAGCCATCACCCACCGAAGCCATAGGACGGCTAGCAGCCTCAATAGCTATTAACTCCCTACCACGCATACCCTCGCTAGGAAAGAGATTCCATCGGCTCTTCTCTCGTATGAAGACCAAGAACAGCAACTTCTTACCCCCCACACGGTCACGAGAACAAACATCCTGTTACCATTTTCCCTTTTCTTTGTTGCCTTAGTACGGCTATGTCATCCCTTTTATGAAAGCGCTATGGAGCCACCGGACTTACCTCAGGAGATCAAACAAAGGGAAGAAAGGAAGAATGGAAGAAAGTCTCACACAAGCATAGAAATCGAATCAAGACCGGGAATTTAAAAGAGGAGAACTCTTAGGGAACATAGAGAGAGAGCTATTCTCTTTATTACTTTCCCCTCTCAGCATGAATTGACTCTACTCTTCGAGCAGCTAAACGCCTCTGGAATTAGTGAATTTGATTGAATGAAGAGAAGCGGAAGAAGAGACTAAGAATGAGCGGAAGTTGAAATGAGTGAGTCAATTACATCCCGTAGGGCGAGAGAGACTCTTCTCTTCATTTCGAGCAGCTAAACGCCTCATCGAAGAAGGATTTCTCAGTCCTTTGCTCTACTGAGCTCCTTGTTTCCGAAAGTCTATTTTCCTTACTCTAACAAGTAAGCAAGTCAACTACCTTACCGGAAAATAGGATTAATAGAAGGATAAGAGATCATAAAGAGCAAGAAATCTCTCCCTCCAGTTGTGCTCCAATCCCCTCACCTGATTCTCACTCTTTAGGGAAATCCATCCAATGGAGGTTTCTCTCCCCTTATTGAAATAGACTCTCGACTTGAAATGAAAGAAGCCATGGAATACCGGTAAAAATCCCGGCTTTCAACACGTATTGGAAAAGAAATTTAACGAATACGGGTTTGGCCGACTAAGGCCGGCACCGGCGGAGAACGCGGGTCCTGACTAGACGGGAAAGGAGTTGAGGATAGAGGAAACTGATTTCAACTCCTTTTTTGGATCAAACATAAATAGCTTGCACTACTAAAGTATTTCACTGTTGCTTAGCTAGTTGAATAGCTGAGATTCACGAATCTTTATTTTGGAGCTATTCCCCAGTTTTTCAGTATTCTGAAGTTTTTTACCTGTTAGTTTGATTACTGGACTGATCCTTTGGTGTTATGTTAAAGGGATAACCCTTAGGATGTGTTGTGAAGCTGGCTTTGTCTAGAGAGGAGCTTCCCCTGGTGAGATCGCTGGCCCTTATCATGGTGAGTTTGGTTGCTTCCGTGAAAAGGGGAGGGGGAGTGGTGTGGTGGGCCCCTTCACTTTATTCACGTGCGAAGGGACGAGCGAAAGGCTTCTTCAACAAGAGAAAAGGCACGAGACTCAAAGGAGAGGAACGAGGCTGCTGTTTCAGAAGGACGTGAATGAAAAAGCGTGACGATAATTCTCAACCCGAGATGTTAGAAGGTGCAAAATCAATGGGTGCCGGAGCTGCTACAATTGCTTCAGCGGGAGCAGCTGTCGGAACGTGTTCAGTTCTTTGATCCATTCCGTGGCTAGAAATCCATCATTGGATAAACCATTATTTGGTTATGCTATTTAGGGCTTTGCTCTAACCGAAGCAATTGCATCGTTTGCCTCAATGATGGCCTTTTTTATCTCATTCGTATTCAAGTTTTTTTGGCACAGTTAGATGTGGCCTTTCATTCCTTAGGGGGTGAGAGGGCTAAGGGGAAGGGGTGGGTGACCCCTTACGCGCTTTTTAGGAGGAGTTCCGTGTAGTCGGATAGAACAGAAGCGCATATCGGAAACGAATCGGGCATCTATGGAAAGAATAAATCTTCTGCGTTGTCTAGTAAGCTGCCATTTTCATTTCTTTCTTTTTTATAATAAAATAGAAAAATGGAATAGGGTGGGGTCTGAATAAGATCAGCAGGAAACACAATGGATAGGGCGTCTCAAACAGAGGCAGTGTTGCAGAAAAAGATCTTTTGTCTTATTCAGTTCGTACAAATTCGGTCGATACCGACAATCCAGTTCCGCAGGAAGGAGGCCTAGAAAAGGTCAGCGGGGCAATCATACCTGCTTTTGACGCTACGCTGTGCCGACCAGCAGCGGGATGCTACTCACGAGCTGGTCAGGGATAGCGGTCACTCTTTCGATGCTGGTAGCACGGGAACCACTGAATAGGAGCGGTTTTCATCTCATCGCTGGCGTTAAGATATAAAGCGCAGTGCAGCCACCCCGACTTCCGTCCTATCCTAATAACAGACCTGGAGAACAGGTAAGCTCCAATACATAGTTCCGTGGTTAGACCGTCAGTGATAATGAGAAGAACCTTCTTCAGGTAACCTCCTCGAGGCACTTTTGGCATCACTACCTCATGGCAAGCTTACTGAGTATCCACCACATCCCTTTCCAAAGATTCATTCTGATTGGTTTTTGCCATGAACTCTCTTGGCAAAGTCAGGATCATCTTGCAATCCACCTTATCAGGTAAGTTACCTAACTGAACTTGAAACTTTGGCTCTGGGTCTGACTGCTTGACTCACCAACCTTCAAGTCTTCCTCCATCAGGTCATCTTCCGGAGCCAAGCCTTCTTTCTGAAAGAAAGCGAATAAGAAAACTACGTTGACGAGGTCTGTCCCTTCTCCAGCTTCTTGTGGTCTTTCCCCGCCTTACCTTATGCTGGGTACTTCACCATCAGACCAACCTAATGGTTGCCTTCTCTGCTAATGACTCCATATTTCGGTTGAGCAACACTGGAGATGGTTCAACTACAACCTAGTATTCACTCGTGGGGTAGCTTCGCGTATTAAGATTCCACCGATAAAATGACGATCTCGTCGTCAAACTCTTTTTCCGTTGTTCCTCTTGAACTGAGGTTAAGAAGCAAGCTTCGCTGACGTGAGAGGGACCGAACAGGAAAAGCATCTATTCCAGGAAATTAGGTCGGTAGTTGGCCTATGGGTGACATGTGATTGACCCAAGTCGAAAGTCTTTCTCAAGGGCTTAGCCCCCAGGATAACCATAGAAGGGGGTGACTGTCCAAGTCCATTAGCCTTATTGGCTTAGAATGAAGCCCCTCTCGCCTTAGCTTAATGGGACTCTGGCCGTTCACTTAAGCTTCACGACTTCCCTAACTACTACAGAGACTACTCTAGAAGTACTATGAGGGGGACTTTTTCATCATTTACATCATTTATTTACAAGCAACTTGCCTTCTTTTATTAGATCCTTCGACATGGCATGATACATATCCGTTCTTTCGTCCGGTCCAGGGGCGTCCCAGCTCCCCGAAATGAATGTTCTCTTCTACTTGATTATCGTCAATTGCCCGATTCTCCCTCTCATTCGCACAGCCAACTCCCTCTGGAAGCATCGATCCCGGATTGTCTGGGAATTCCATTCTTACCAGCGATTAGAATTTCTTGTATGTACGATAACCCGAAAGTAATCTTCCTATTGCTTGGCATCCCGTATCGTACAGATCATCTGATCGTGGACCACCCTTATACAATACAGTTTCGGAAAGCCTTTAACTTGCCGCAGTTGTAGGAGAGTAGGCGGAGGAAGGTTAACTCACTCACTCAGGAAAAGGGGCTTTAGTTGAATCATTTCCAACCTAACCCTCTATTTCCTCGGATGAGGTCTCGCCTCTTTTATTCGATTTCCTGCTTCGAGTGAGTTCCACCCAATGGTATCCCACCAATCTCTTCCATACAGATCCCACTCCATCTTTGACACCGCTGATGTAGTAAGGAGTAGATACGATAGCAGATACCAGGAGCAACTATAATATGGATATGGATTTAGAGATTCACTTCCTATCTGTTTGATCGCCGCGTCCGCGCCTCGACTATTTACACAAGTTCGGTACAGTAACAGCTTTTCTCATCTTTGCCTGCTAGGCAAGAGGATAGCAAGACTATTATACGCGTCATCTCGTGCCTCGGTAATCCTTTAGACTAGATTGAACACGGTAAGATGGCTCACTTGGTTCACTACGCACCTTTTTCAGATCACGCTTTTGCAATGTCCGGGAACAACTGATTTGGCCGACTCAATGCATTACCATAGTAAATAAATGTACTGGTCGTTGGTATTCGGCTCAATCCTTTTGTACTCCAATGGTTAATTTTATCATGGCAAACATGTGGGCGAGTCCAAGTTCTATCCGTTCTAATGAGCCATCCGTCAACTCATGTTCCGATTCCAAGCTAGCATTGTGCGGCGGCTTCCCGCAAGTCCCTACACAATCGCTTGTACACCGGAGCTATAGATGGCCCTTATTTGATCATCTTTCCCATGATTAGTTCCACGAATAGCAATACTTATGGATGATCAGCCAGATTATTAAGTGAAATAAAGGCAGCAGCATGAATAATAAAAACGGGAATATGGCTTCTTCCGATCCAAGAGTTCGCTCTTCCGGTCAACCAGTTGTCGCACGGTCGAATGCCGAAGCAGAGTGGTAAGGAAGATAGATAGGAAGATTGAACGATCAAAAAGGGGTTGTTGCTTGGCCGGGAATGGATGAGATGCTTTCCGAAAGAATCTCCTTAGATAATATACGCTGTCGGTGCCACAGAATCATTATTAAGCAACAATCGGGTATTCCCCCTGTTGTCACTGGGGCCCTTGCCTAATGGAATAGTTCTTCACTCTCAATAGTTACCTATCTATAGATGACATTTCCCGTTTTGTACTCCTCCTACCAAAACCTACCTTTTGACCGTTTCAGAAGCCATATTCCCGTAGTTCAGTATTAGAGCTAAGATTCTCTACTTCAGTAATTCCCAAAATAGGAATGAAATGAAAGACTGAGGACAGAAGCTGCGGGGCAAGAGCCCTTTCACACCGGCCTAAACGACGATCAAACGATACCATGAACAATCTGACATGAGAGCTTTGTTCCCCACGGGTAAGGCATTTCGGAACATCGAATCGAATTCTTTGCTGCAGGTTGAAGGTAGTTTTCGTAGGGAGCCTTTTTAGTCCTATGATCGAATAGACAAGACCGGGGGTGGAGTGAGCCTAGAGTAGACGAAGACTCCCTATTCAACTCTCACCTTAAAAGAAGGAAAAGGTTTGTAACCTTTTAATAAAGAGTCCATACCCCATGTTTTCGAGCAAGGGATGAAATGGAGTGGAGAGTGAAAATCCGTTGACTTGAAAGAAGCAAAGTGGTTCTTAGCTTAGTCTTAGTCAGTCTGGTACTGGTCCCAATAAGACAGTTCTTCAAACTCAAGGCGATTCTCGTCACGAGTCAAAGTTGTCTTGCTGTCGATATAACGAGCGAAGCGAGCAAAGAAAAGAAGATAGTTAGACTGTCGGAGGTAGGGGCGGAACTTGATGTTGCTTTCTTACTCAGACTAAGGCTAAGAAAGGCGGGATCTGATTCCATTCGAAGTCATTGATATTGATCCTTTTTCCTTTTCACTTGCTTTTTTCTTCTTAAAAAAGACAGACGAGACTGAACTCCCTTCTCCCTCCATCACTGAAAAGCAGAGCTTTCATCTTCCTCTCCTAAACGTCGAGTGTCTTTGTCTTCAAACGTTGATCGTCTTAACTACTTTTTTACTGAAAAAAGTCAGGAAAATGGAGATTTTAAGTTAGCAGCTCACCATCTTAAAAAGTCTAAGACCGTAGTGTCCAGAATTCAGTAGTGGCTTCTACTGGGATTGGCTTAGTCGGAGTCGGCTCGAGCTCTGAGATCTATCTTTGAGATCCCATCAAACATCAAAGCTAACTCTTCTCACACTTGTCAAAGCATTTAAAACAAAGGCAGTGAACTTATCAAGTTTGGACTCTTTTGGCGTATTGGTAATGGTGAAGATGTCAAGTTCTGGACTGATTGTTGGCTGACAGATGAACCTCTCTCATGCGAGGCCTTAGTTAATCTCTCCCCACAAGAAAAGCAGAGGCCACTAGAAAGCACAAGAAGAATAAGACTGTACCCGCCAACATTATATAAGATCTAAACAAGTGCAATGACTGGTACCAAGTTTATGAAAACGAGGTACTAAGGGACAGGCTAATAAGATCTTATAATAACATGAGGAGTATCTTCGATGATCTAGCAGGGGTAATAGCAAGACTATGGGGATGCATAAGGAGGAGGTTATGTTGGAATATTAGGCAGGGAAAAAAAGCGGAGGTAAGGATGAAGTACAATAGAGCAAAGGCAATATTGAATCAAAGAATAAAAAATGGAAGAGAAGTTTAGGAGGGAAAGAGTGTATTTGCATATCATTTACAACTGGAATTACTCAGTACATCTCAGCTGAATTTATAGAGTTGTTGGGAAATGAAAATGACATAACCTCTTTCCCCTTTTCGATTTGAGACTATGTGGCTTTCCCACCCTTCCTTCAAAAACTTTTAAAAAGAAGCCTGGGACGGCTCTACTCCTTACAGTGCTACACTACAAACTTTCATAAAAAAAAAAAAAAAATGGAACAGATAAGTGTTTGGTGATCTTTTTAACAGGTTTTTAAATATCTGGTTCGACAGGACCAGGAGATAAATTCGTCATCCTACCTAAGCGAAGTAGAGCAGCACTTGAAGCGAAAAGCGGTCTTTAGCGAGGAAAGCCTAAGCCTTTTCCTTATTGGAGCCTCTTCCTGCCTTACTTATCTATTGATTTACCCTCAAAAGGGCTCGATTGAGACAGAGAGGAAAGGTGCGAATCGGCCAAAAGGCTTATTCCGCCAAGCAAGCAGCGAAAGGCTTGATCTGATCGCACTGTTATATAAAATAAAAGACTTCATTCTACTCTAATTCACCGCTAGCGAATTGAATTTATAGAAAGGTTATAGTCGTCTCTCTATCCGCAATGGAGAAAAAAACTTTGATAGAGGAAGGATGGGAAGCAAAAAGACTGCATTGTATATAAGAAAATCTTAGTTTTCTTTTTCACTTTTATTCGTAGATAGATGTGTGTTTGAGTTATCCATATTAAATTCGATTCTCAAAGGGATGATATGATAAAAGATTATGTAGATAGCAATCCAAATCCAAAGAAGGAAGGGAAGAGCAGATACGAACATATCTAAATAAAAGACAACAGACTTTAACAGAAAGACGAGAGAGAAGGGAAAAAGAAAAGCGAAAAACTTTCCAGAGGGAGGAAAAACCTTACAGAGGAGACATGGTAGGCGATTGGGAAGCCGGTGTTCTTACTCTAATTTCTAGTTCTAGACACTGAGAATGGAAGACCAGCGACCAGTAAAGCCGCTGGAGAAGTGTTTGAGGCAGAAGGTATCCATTGATGCACCTTTAGTTTAGCATCCACTTTTGTGCTCTGACGGCTCAGCACGAAGATGCTTACGAGACGCGACTCGGAAAACATTAGCGACAGGCGGCCAGAGTTGGGAAGGATTGGGCAGCAAGCACACAGTCGATGAAGTAGATCCGGCCTAGGGTGACCCTGCACTTTCAAGATGGATCGAAGGAGGAAGCCGCCGAGACGTCAAGTTAAGATTCCAGCGGAGAGTAAGACCATCAGAAAGCGATGATGAGGATTCCAGACAATACACAAACAATACAAGAGATAGATGAAGTCATCTGTTTGCAACACGACTTGGGAAACGTTTTTTGATGAGCAGAAGTCGCACTCAATTCTATTATTATTTTACTACTAGGTTCATAGTTATGTATGAATCTCCTCAGATTCGTGCAAACTCAGCTCCGTACATTCCGCTCTCGCTCTCTCTGGGGATTCTTCTTCCGGCCCTTGCCACCTCTACTTCTCTAAGAGCAATCACAAGCGGAATGTCGAGTGTGAAATTGTATTGAGTTGGTCTTTCTTTTTATGAAAAGGGTATACTCCTCATTGTGGTCCCCGAAACTCTCATTTTTATAGGCCAAGGGGCGTAGCGATCTCCGAAAGTGAATAAAGTAGAAGTGCAGTAGATGCAGAGAAAAGTCTGCTTAATCTTCTGTCTCTTTCCTGTGCTATCAATAATGAGGAAGAGCCTTTGTTGCAGTGCTTGTTTTCAAGGAGTACTTGGTTTATCGCTTCGCTCGGCTTCGCTTGCTACTAGCTTCCGCCCTCTCTCTTTTTTAGAAAGGTCCTTAACGGCTTCTAGAAAGAAGGCTTATATAACTACTATGAAAAGCATCGAAAGATACTTCCGTATCTACATTATTCTCAATGGCACATCACATCTGCTATCTATGAAGATAAGCTCCGCCGCATTCTCATTCTAAAGTAAGGTCAAGGACTCTTTATTCCCCCATTGAATCGAGACTGGCAATGAGATCAAAAGAAAGAAAAATGAAATCGTTTCGTTTGATCGAAAGTCTATGTTAATAGAGCTCTCAGATGCGGGGAATCGATGCAGAGTTAGCACTACTTCTGCTCTTGCTAGCTAGGGGATTCATCTCTATCAATTCCTTTTGAATAAGGGGGAATACGAGAAGGGATTACTTGCTAACGTTTTTCCTACGTCTTTTTGTCCTATTCTGGGCATCCATATGTGTCAAACTTGGTTATCCAAATTGGAAATCTTTTTATACAACAGGAGTAGGACTTTCCGGGAGTGACTATCTCGTAGGAAAAAGTAAGACCCTCATAAGGAGAAGTAATAATGGCACCTGAAAAGCAATGATGGAAGATGGATCTATGATGATCAACAGCTAAAAAGGATGGTTATACAATTACGAAAGTGCTAGTGAATAGACTCAAGCCGCTGCTTTCCTTGGCTCTGTCTCGTTTTGCTCTGGGCAGACAGATAACTCAAACTAATCATGCAGTACAGGAGATTAGAGACTGCCCATGAAAAGGAAAAATAGAAGAAGAGGAATGCTAGCCAAAGAAATCGAGTTGGAAAAAGCTTACGACAGGCTGCAGTAGACCTTTATCCATGACACTCCCCAGGCAATCCAACTCCCAGGTAACCGTCTGCCTTTGATAATGGAATGTATGAGATCTCCCGGAGATTCTATGGGAAATTGGAAACGTCGAAGTGAGCTGTGGCTTATAAATAGGAAGATGAGGAGATAACGGGCGAAGGATATTCATGGTGCGATTGGATCTTCTTTGATTCATTACGACCAGCGCGGTTGTTCGTATTTCATTTTCATTTGCCAAACCAAACCCTATGTTTGCACTAAGTTACTTACGGAATCTCAAATCGTTTCCGAGAAAACTTCGTTCGAATTGCATGTGTTAAGCAAAGTGCAAAAACCAACTTCTTAGCGCTTAGCTACTGCCTATAAGCTTACACCTGCTCTTACAAGAAAAAAGAAATTTTCAATGTCCGACTGCCCGAATCAAAACCTTTCTTTTCTTATGATTAGAGGGAAGGATCACTCCTAAATGCAACCTTTATCAACTATAAGATACCACCCGACGCACTTGGGTACTTCCATCCGCCAATCAAGGCTAGTGTAGCGAAGGGAGCCAAAAAACGTGAGCGCCCCTACGCGAGCCTTATTGAAAAGGCCCCTGACTATAGATAGGGCGTTAGCGCTTTACTAATAACATAGAAAGGGTTCCAACCAAAACCTACTCCTAACAAGTTGCTGAGTTCGGCTTTCGGGACTACTTAGGGCTTATGGTTTATATAAAAAAGAGCCCTCGGCCTTCTTTCTTGTTTAAGGGCTGCTCGCCTTTTTGAATAGAAGGAAGTGGGATAGCGGAGGTGATTTCGGTAAACCGATGCATGAGCTGAGGCTCCCATGTCCCGCCGACCCTCCGAAAAAGGCAGGTCGTAAAACGGCTCATAGGGAGTCAGAAGCAAGCAGAGTCAAAGGCGGGTCAAACTCACATAAGCATAGGGGGAGACACATTCATGAAAAGCGAGAAGCCGTGCCGTGGGGGACTGACCAACTATGAATAGATCTTACTTAGGGCTAAGAGTAGGAACATCTATTAGTCCGTATCGTGGGTCTACTTGTTACAAAAGGCAAACATCCCCATTCCAAAACATTCACATTGGTCCTCAGGCAGGCATCGAAAAGGGGACGAAAAGAGTCTATTTACCTTTACAATATTCCGGAATGTATCATGGCCCTATCCATTCATCTTTTTCTTCAAAAAAAAAGAGTTCCGCATCTTTCCGGGGCCCGGGGAACAAATAGGCGCGGGGAAGAGGGAGAGGGGGGCTACGAGCCCTCTCCCGTTGCTGTTCCCGGACCACCCATCCCTTCCTTCCCCTTCGCCCGGCCCGGTGAGGTCCGATCAGATCAGATCTATCGAACGAAGTGAAGTGATAGGAAGAGAAGACTTCTGGCGGGAGATCTCTATTCATTACACCTCCTTGACTAGTAAGGGGAAAAGGGAAGTGCGCTCTTGCGCACCAGCTGAAGGAAGGAGCTTTGGAAGCTTACCAACAACCTATCAACTCCTAACAAGTTGCTGGATCGAAGTAGGACATTCTCCATCCGCCCGCCAGCAGCAGAGGGGGTTCGATTCCCCTTATACGCGATGTGGCGAAAAAGACTGATTCAACAATACATCATGCCTGCATTAAGATTTAAAACTTGTCGTCTACTTTCAGGAAATGTTCGGAAGAGAGAACTTACAATAATACAACGCCGCATTCTCCGAAGATTGAGGAAGAAGAACAGATCTATTAAGAGAAAGATTTATTCGAGAGAAAATCTTAACAGTTACATCCAATTACAAACTACACGAAAGTTGTCCCTTTTTTATGGGGATTTACCCATCACAGAGATGCACAGAGGAACAGAACAAACTTCATATATCCCTTTTCCACTCAATCCAGAAACAAGATCGGACGTTATTCCGGTTCGTCTCCATTTTCGTGAAACTATTCCTCAAGCAAGGCAGCCGATAAGTCATCGAAGGGTTTGTGTGAATAATGGAATGGTAAGCATTACTCATTTGAAAGTGTCCCACGGTGATCTAATATCTTTTCAAGAAAATGACGCGAGAATCCGCGGTGAAGAAATAAGGAGATCTTTCTATATCGAAATATCAGTTGATAAAATCATAGGCAAATTCCTGCCGGTAAGAATGTGGAGAAGAACGAAAACAGAATGGTTCCACCTACTCAAAACTAAGAGGGGATGCCACCTACTACTCAAATCCCGGTTTTTGAAACAGTTGCGTTCTTCTATGCAAGAAGAAGACTTAGAAAGAACAAAGAAGTTTGGATCCGAAAAAGTATGCTTAGGCAGTTCCTTCGCTGAGCACAACAGAATGAAGAGGAATTTGTATCATTTCAAATCCCTATTCTTATCGAAGAGAAGGAAGGAGAAAAACCGATATCTTCCTACTCGAAGAAGAAGTACTTTAGTTTACAACTCTTCTTTATATAGTAATTCGACCTATTGCTCCGCAGCCCCCCATCAGTTTACTATGAAGAGAAGAATCAAAAGGATCGAACTACCTACTCATTATTCGGAGGTGAATCATAGAACACCAAAAGCTGTGGTATCTTATGGACCTAACATAGGTCACATCCCTCACGACATAAGATTGAAAGATCCAAACCTTCCTCTTCGGAGCGGAAACGGACGTGGCCAAAACATATAAAGATCGGCGTAGTCGCTCATAGGGACAAATCTATCCGGATAGAGGATGTCTAGATCGATTTATAGATCGATTTCTATCCATATAGATAGGTATCTCCGTGGATAGAGAAAAAAATAGGGATCCATCTAGATCTTGATTCACTATTTCATTCCATTTTTTTTTTTACGACAAGTTTGAAATCTGCAAGGAAACATCGTTTTTCTTTTATTACTTTCTGGGTCGGAGCGTAGACGAGCGAGCAGAGCCCAGGAAACAGGGAAGCCCGTGATAGAGCAGTCGACTAGAAGTAGAAGACTGCTGGCCTGAGAGAAGGCGGCCTCTCTCGGCAAAGATGGCCCAATTTCAATTCTTTCTTTTTGATTTCGGGTTTATTTCTTTTTTCAGGGGCCCAGAACGCTAAAAGGTGGGGGAGAAGCAAGCCGAACCTCTGATCGACCGAGACACATAATAAATTCTCGGCGTCGAGAGAAGAGATTTGAGATTCCGTAAGTAACTCAGTGAGTGCTTTCTAAGCTAAGAAGGGCTTGGAAGAAGAAAATGAAATTGGAACAACCGCGCTGGTCGTAATAGATCGACTTTCATGCTAGTTCTTGCTCAAGCATGAAAGTTCCATTTCAGGAAAGGACGACGTACCATGATACTTTCTGTTTTGTCGAGCCCTGCTTTGGTCTCTGGTTTGATGGTTGCACGTGCTAAAAATCCGGTACATTCCGTTTTGTTTCCCATCCCAGTCTTTCGCAACACTTCAGGGTTACTTCTTTTGTTAGGTCTCGACTTCTCCGCTATGATCTTCCCAGTAGTTCATATAGGAGCTATAGCCGTTTCATTCCTATTCGTTGTTATGATGTTCCATATTCAAATAGCGGAGATTCACGAAGAAGTATTGCGCTATTTACCAGTGAGTGGTCTTATTGGACTGATCTTTTGGTGGGAAATGTTCTTCATTTTAGATAATGAAAGCATTCCATTACTACCAACCCAAAGAAATACGACCTCTCTGAGATATACGGTTTATGCCGGAAAGGTACGAAGTTGGACTAATTTGGAAACATTGGGCAATTTACTTTATACCTACTATTCCGTCTGGTTTTTGGTTCCGAGTCTTATTTTATTAGTAGCCATGATTGGGGCTATAGTACTGACTATGCATAGGACTACTAAGGTGAAAAGACAGGATGTATTCCGACGAAATGCTATTGATTTTAGGAGGACTATAATGAGGAGGACGACAGACCCACTCACGATCTACTAAGAAGGAAAGTAGCTTGATATTGGTTCGAATCCAATTCGTGAGATGGCCTTCTTTGTCATATAGATGTCTTGACGCCTCCATTTTTTCGGCTAGTAGATAGAATCCCTTAGGCCACTCCATTCCCAGCTGATAGAAGAACAGCCATCCATCTTGTTTTTTATCAAAAACTTATGGAGCAAGGAAGAAGACGAACGAGAGACAGAGCAAGAGCACTTTTCACAAGGCAAGAAAGCAAGCCAGCTGTAGGTCAGAGGAGAGTGGATCTCCGGGTTAAAGGTAGCCCAAGTCAGTCAGTCCATCAGTCAGTCAGTGGCTGGGGCTTGGCTTCGTGCAGGCCTATGTCTTCTGCTTCTTATAGACTCGAATGAACTGGCTATTGAACTAGTCTTATTCTTTTTTTTTTCTTGTTTTGTAAGGCGATACGTCAACTTTATCGCTCGTCTGATCCTCTCTTTGTCGGCCAATACCTCAAGACCGTCGCTATGCATTTGATGGTCTTTTGGGGTGGCGATCCCTCATTGGCCAATAGTGCACGTGGGGAGTTGCAGGGAGGCTGACTCTGGAAGGCGCCGGAGTGCCACACGTTGGGAGATATCGGAGGAGCGAAAGCCGGAAAGATAGATCGAGTTTAGCCTCTTGATTGACTTTAGTTGAACTGAAACCTCTCAAAAAGACACTTGCAGCTTAAAGGGTCGGCATTTATATAGAGATAGAGATCAAGATTCAGGCGGCAGAAGCGTTCCACTCAAAGAGAGGAGTTGATAGGGCGTCGTACAAGTAAGTGAATGGAAATGCTATCTTCCTAGCAAAGGAAGGCCGTGCAAAGGGGAGGGCTCGTCGTCGAATACAAGAGCTAAGACAAGAAGTACGGATGGATGGTTCATTTCATGTCTAGTCAGGTCTCGCTCGAGAGTGAGTTGAAGATAGATCTGCAATGTCAAGAGCCGGAGACGACATGCAAGTGAGTAAGTAAGTAGGGCAGTCGTACGAGCTGTAGTCCTTTTAAGTACAAGAGGCTAAAGCCGCTGGCAATGCAGTGTAAGACATTGGTGGTCGAGCAAGTGGCTGATGATGCCAAAGCTTACTTCCCTTTCTGAATAATCGTTAAGATAGAACTCGGGAGTAAGCTTTCCTATTCCTTTTGCGGATAGGATAGATAGAGTCGTTCTTTCACTTTTTATTTATTAGAAGATACTCTTTTCTTAGTGAAGGATACTACACTCGTTCGACTTAACTTCCTCTAGCTCTAGAACAAAAGTCTCGTCTCTAACTATAACAAAACTTTCTACATTGGAGAAGCATTTTTGAGGCTCTATTGTTGGGGTCAACCCTATCCCAATAGTGGGAAGTTCGAACTCTTCCCAGGAAGTCACGTCACAGTAGTCAATGTAAAGTGACTCGACTGAAAGGTAAGATTTGATCGAAAGGAGTTGAAAGTTTATAGTCTAGTGTAGAGTAAGTCCCTCCCACCTCTTTTGTCTTATGACTTATCTTATGATAGAAAGAGTTTCCTTACATGTATTTAATTTCCTTCTATCGGCCAGCCAAGAAAGTGGAAGTTGGAGTTGCAGTGGAAGGTGGAGTGACAGTCTTTTGAAAAGTCCCACTCGTGCCATTCCCCTTTGTAGAAGTTCCTGGCTCTTCAATTCGTCCCTTTACAGCCGGCAGGGCCAGGTGAGTTCGCTGCCAGCTTCACTATATCGCTACTTGCAGGCAGTGTGAGTTCCGTTTCAGGCACATCAAATTTGAGTTCTGGTTCTGGGGTAAGCCTTTCCTTTAGGCCGAGCTAAACGCTTTTATCGCTTCTCTGCTAAGTAAGGCGTTTTGCCAATTTGAAAGTAGAAGCATGAATCTACTTCTTCTGCTTCTGCGGCTTCTATCTAAGGTGCATAGAGCGGTTTGGTTACTAATAGGTCTTCCTCAATCAGCATAGCATATATGCATATCAATTGGTCGTCGAAGATGAACTGAATCTTTTTGTGCAAGGTAGATGGAAGAGCACCAGCGATGTGGATCCAATCCAAGGACGTCCCAGAAAAAAACTGTAAGATGGAGCTATGTCCATTACTTGAATTGAAAAGCAAGATTGCAAGGCTATATCCTCTTTCCATTTTACTGGAATGTGGAGGATCGAGAGACCAGACCTCGTTCTTATGGGGGAATTTTTAAATCAGTGAACGCAATGGAGCTACTAGCCATGATGTTCCCTACAATGTTGTCCAATGTCCAAGCTTTCCGCTTTCCACCGAAATGCTATGGGAAGCTTCGAACAGTCTTGTGAGTAAAGCATTCCGATGTTCCTTTGAAGGAAGGCGATTCAGTTGTTCAAGAACACGCTTTGCTTGATGAGCTTCAACACAGAATCCCTAGCTAACAAGAGCGGATAAGAGAACTGCTTCTGAAAGAAGACTTGTTCGCAGCGAATGGTTCTGTCCTACTTGACTTTTTTATGATTGATCCGAATCTCGTTCACTCTGTGAGATAATGGATCTAACCTTAGGGCTTAGTGACTCCATCTCTCTTGCCGGCTTAGACAAACTAATTGAACTCGAGTCATTCGCTTCCTTAAGCCATTTCCATACTAAAAAGAGCTAAATCAGATGGTGACTAGATTCATTCGTAGCACGGGATTCTGTAACAGCAAAAACTAAGACCCCCTACTACCGGATCAAGAGGAGATCCCGCGTTTGAATCTGAGAAGGAGAGTCTCTCCATAAAGAGACAGTCTTTTCCCACGGGCACATCTTATCTTGACTATGAAAAGCAGAGAGATAGATCACGCCTAAAAGCAGCCATTTCTATGAAATACGGGACCCCCCTTCCTTCTCCCATTCATTCTTTGCCTTCCCGGGGAAAGTAACTTCGATGAGAAATCAAAGAAGAAATGTGGCTATGAACGGATCTTAGGCTTAGGAAAAGTGTTCGCTCTTGGCCTATTAGTTGGCTTAAAACGGCCGATATGAGCTGAGATAGTCTCGGTCCTATGAATCTGACCGTACTTCCCGAGCCCGAGGGTCGAGCTGCGTTAAGCTCTTCTTCTCCGATTCTGTTAACGCCGTCAACGCGAACTGCTGACGGTTCTCTCATTTCCTTTCTTCTAGCGCTTGACTTGGGATGGCACTGTCTCGCGAAGCTGGAAATAGAGTGGCTAGGTGTTGTGTTCCCGGGCTAGGATTTCGTGGTAGCGAGAGGAGCGGAAAAAGGGCAGTCCCATGTACTATGAATCAAAGGCTTTCCGGGATGAGTTCCCCTATTGGGGCAAGTAGCTTCTCCCCTGACCTTTAAACTAAGCTCGATGACAGAGTGAAAGAAAAGTGCTTGAAAGGGGAAAGGAAAAGTCCTTCATTTCATAGTTCCTCCCCCGCCTATCTGGTGTCATGCCCCGCTAGGAATTGATCTTCGCCTAAGAGGTTTCCGCTCCTCTGCCGCTCTGTCTTCCTTCCCCCTACTTCTCTATCCTCTGCCTTGCTGTGCCCCCTCTTCTCTTACTCCAAGTGATTTCGTTCTTAGTGGATATAGAAGCTTCTGAAATCGGGTAGAAAAAGCTGTTAAAGAAGGGAGCTCGTTTTTAAAGAAAAACTTAACTGAAAGAGGGGACCGGCATGCTGGTAATGAGGAAAGCATACAGTCGATATGCGACATCCCATAGAAGAGAGTTAGTCAAAACCGATATGCGATCTCTATCTATATTTCAATCTAATTGAATCTTTACTTGAATAGAAGACTTTTAACAACTGATCTGCGAATTAGATATAGATTAGATCAACAGCGGATATGCGACTCTCCTTCTTTAAAGCCAATTGAGGAGACTTTGAGTCTTAGACTAAGAAAGAGAAAAGGGAACTAGCTACCATGCTAAGATACCTTCAGGGATGATAAGCACTATAGCTATAAAAGAAGGAAAAAAAAGGGGAAAGGGAAGAGTGTCTTTAAATCCTCCTTGCTCTTTGTCTAAGATTGGACTAAAGGTACCAAAGCAGGCATCCTTTTTTGTTCTTTTTCTTTTAGCTAAGAAGCCCGTAGGTTGTACGCCAGCCATACGTAGCTTGAACTGTGATGGCCACAATGCTTAGCTATTGCCGATCCCCAAGACGCCTTTGGTTGAATGTTCACACCTGATCCACCGTCTGCACTTCCTACATTCACTCCCGGAAATTGAAACAGGAATTGTAACCTCCCGGTCTGCTCCTCAAGCCTTCGAGTGCCGATCTTCGCTTGGGCCGGCTCCGAGACTCTACCCTGGCTTTTCATTTGTTCCTCCCAGGGGCCCTTTCTCGTATCGCGCGCGCATCTTCAAGCAATCGGGGGAGGCGCCGAGTACATAGACGAGGCGGTCCCGGGAATGAAAGCCCATTCCCTCGTGCTCTGGAACTCCAACACTTCGGTTGAAGAAAAAAGGTTCAATCTTGTGAAAGCGTAGCGTAGGCGAAACCTGGCAGACCGCCCAGAGTTTTACCTTCTCCGGTCCTGGAAGGAAACCCTACTTTCCTTCCTTCCCACAGCAGGCAACAACACTGGGGGGAAGACGATCAGTATCTCACGTGTGGCAGCTGTGGGAACAAACTCTGAATCCAAGAGGTACCCACCTAGAAAAAAAAAGGAAAGTCACCACTCACTGGTGAAAGAGGAGAGAGAAAGGACCAATTGAGGGCCCCGGGGCCGGAATGCGGTAGGGTCTTCAAGCCCCACGCTCGATTCTCGAGATTCATGGACCGTCTCGCGAAGATCTTTGATCCGAACCTTCGCATCTACTCTCTCTTAGACTTAGAGGATGAACCACGCCTTCTCTATCGCAAGAGCGATCGAAGAGCTATCGCTCATCGCTGCTTCGCGTATTACGAAAGCCCTATTGCCCGAACGGGGCATGCTGCAAGAGCGTAGGTGAGTGGTAAGCGTAGGAGGCGTGCCCGAAGGGCAGCGGCAGCAGTGCGGTTCCAAGTGTCGTTGCTAGATTGAGATCTGAGGGGTGGCGGGGACTTCGACTGCCTTGTATCGGGTGAAGAGAAGAGGGTGGTAGGCTTAGTAGGGCTCGAACCTACAATATAACCGTTATGAGCGGTACGTTTCAACCAATTAAACTATAAGCCCCTACGGATCTCTACATGCAATTCGCTCACTTCGGGAAGAGCGGACGGAAAGAGGAGGCCTTTGCTCTATCTGCTTCTTCCTCTTTCCAGGAATGAACAATTGGAAAAATGATTTTATTTTATTATTCTTTTATTAATAAAATAATAAAATGAAGAAAGCGGCCCTTTCGCGACTCAAACTGCCGGTACGCTTTCCGGCTCGCAACGACTCAAACGGGCGGGGGCTCTCTATTTGCTTGCAATGCCGGCTGTTCACCTTTAGTTAAAAGTAGAAGTATAGGGCGCCCTTTTCCCAAAAAGAAAAAGTTAAAAAATATGGATTAAGAAAGAAAGAGTACATAAGGAGTGAAAAAAAAACTTGGTTAGGGGAACCGAAGGTTAGGCCGACTACTTACTTACTTTAGTATAGCTACACCTAAAAAAGTTTATTCATACCCCCTTTTCTTCTCCTTTCTGTCAATGTTGCCAATTCCCAGAATACTAATGTACCCTCGTGCATACAGTTGCCCAACTACCACTACTTTCTTCCTCCGACTTCTTTAGCCACTTCCGCATCTGTACCGCCATTTCCCTGGTAACTGTAGCATGAATGTTCAAACCAGGCTTCTCGGGCATGACCGTCGATGGGGGCAATTCCAGGATGTGCGGAAATTGAATTCATTGCTCCACCGCCTGCTGACTGACTCGCCACGTGACTGAGCTTCTAGGCACGATAAAGTCAGATTTGGAGCCCCAACTCCAAAGGAAGGGGCATTTTCGGGGCCTCAATCTCAACATCCTATCTACTTCAATCTTCATTGCCTCATGGTGAAGCACCTACATTGCAATCTTTACTGCTTCTACTAGTCCTTATATATTGAGCACGCCCTTCCTTTTTGCTATGCTATGAAGAATCCCCTGCAGGCTTTGCTTTGGTCTGCGAATGCTACCTCTTCTACAGCCTTCTCAACGGGTGATGAACAAAAGGCAGTGTCTGAACGTGAACAATCTGAGATTGCCTCATCCTTCGCGGCTGTCTGCGTTTTTCACTACCTTCCCCGGTCTGTACCTTTGAAAGAAGCCTTACCACCAGAAAATGCTGGTTCTGATTAAGAGTTCTTCTTTCCCTTTCCTTGATACATTTGGTTCGCTTTGAAGATCGCACCGTCGCTGACGTATGTATTTTACCTTTTTTCTTTCATTCCATACGATGTGATGGATGTAGACTGATTTTGACTGAACTCTGTCTCTGGACTAGTCTAACATCTTCTCCCCGGATCTCCAGAATCCTGGTAGAGAGCCCCCGCTCCCCTAGAAGTGCGTCTCTTTGGAGAAGAAGGCTCCGACAAGAGTGAGCAGGCACGCTCTTCTGAATGTGGTTCAACATCCAGGGCGCTCTCTATGTCAATACCATCCGTTTTAGTCTTTCGTGAACTCAAAGAATAAGAATAGCATCTCGCCACTCTCATTCATAGAAAGTCGCCCGGAAGGGCAAACAATCTCCTCTTTTTATCATATAGGGTATTGTATTTATTTATTGCAATCCAGAGCAGGCATAACATTCTCAACTACAACCGCCGTATTCACTCGTTCTTTGGGGTTCTTTCACTCCTTCAATCAGAGGCAAAATTTCACCGGTTGTGTGGTTGAAGGGAAAGGTTGTTGAAGAGGTTACGAATTCGGGGTGGAGCAAGTACCTCTAGAAAGATCGATTCCTGTCATACTCATTTGTCAACTATAAAAATTGGATTTAAGTAAACCAACCGCTTTCACCGGGAAATGCAATTCAAGAATGACAATTTGAAAAAGCCTCACTGAACCAACTTCTTCAATTATCTACTTGCAGGGGTTACAACTAGCTGATTGATTCTTTCGTCTATATTGGGCTAAGACCTCTATCTTGCTATTAGGTAGGAGCAGCTTTCCTTCCGATCTATATATTTCCTTTGGTGCTTCTCCCGGGTGGCTAGCCTGCCTTTGCAGTCCATTAACTATTTATCGGTTGAAGAACTAGTAGCTTATCACACCGTTCAATCAGCATTACCTTTCGTTTCCCTTACCCTTTCCTATATTTTATTGTCCTGGTGGATACTTTGGGAATTATACTAAGCGATCCATCTCACACGAGCCTTATTCTATCTATTTTTTTAGAAAAGTCACTTTATCCCATTTAGTTGAAGGAACAAGACATACTGGTTCAACGAAATCCGAACTTCAATCATTACATTAAAGCAATCGTTATCAAAATCATTCTCTCTTCTCTCTATTTCAAGCAAGAGCTATTTGTTCGTATCCTTACTCTCCATCCACTTTCTTTAATGGCCTTTTTTGAGAAAGGAAGGATCGAGCTTTATAGGTAAAAGGAAAGAATAGTGAAGGTTGTGGCGGAATCGGTTCTTGGTCATCCTACCAGTGGGGTAGAGGTGGTTCCCAACTAGAAAAGATTATGAAAATAGATTGTGGAGACCCAACCTTACTTTCCGGTATACAGACCCTCTGCGTGCATAATGAAAAAAGAAAGTCAAGACTTCCCCCGGCTCCACCAAGCACGCGGCTGATCGTCTCACTTCAACCTGAACAACCACAACTAGATCTATTCCGTGAACAGTCTCTTTCTCAGCCAAAGTCTCTTTCGATACCTTTCCATGACCTTGGGAAGCAACTGGCTCTCCCATGGAAACTGATTAGATAAGGCGTTCACACCCTTCAACTGAATCAAAGAAGCCTTCCTTTGGTTCTACCTTTCTCTCTGGTTGAGTACCTTCCTTCCCCATCTGCCCTGCCCAGTCACCTGTCATTTATTGTGACAATAGAGCTTACGTTCTAAGAAGAAAATGGTACTTCGCTTCGGGTTTCGAATTCTCTTTTTTCACCTGACAAGGCTGAATAGCGCTCTTTTATGAGCGAACTTCCACCGCTATAGGTCTCATAAAGAAGTACGCCAAAAGTGGGAGGTGGCACTGAAGGAAGCGGATTCTTGTTCTTTCAAACAGAACAGCGGATTCTCTGCATCTAAGTCTTTTCTTTGTTGAGGAATTCTTGATTCAAGGTACGACTGCTCCAACATAGCCTAATCCGCGTATTCCTTTACACCCGGCAAAGTCCGATCGATGGAAATTCGTAGTATGCTCCCCACCCACCCTATGATTGGCTTAGTGTT